TTAACCATCTATAGAATTGAATTCCATTGATGCCAAATCAAGAGGAAAATTGTGAGCATTGCGCTCATGCATAACTTCCATACCAAGATTAGCACGATTAATTATATCAGCCCAAGTATTAATAACACGACCTTGACTGTCAACTACAGATTGATTGAAATTGAATCCATTCAAGTTGAACGCCATAGTACTAATACCCAAAGCAGTAAACCAGATACCTACTACGGGCCAAGCCGCTAAGAAGAAATGTAAAGAACGAGAATTATTAAAACTAGCATATTGGAAAATCAATCGACCAAAATAACCGTGAGCCGCGACAATATTATAAGTTTCTTCTTCCTGACCAAATTTGTAACCTGCATTAGCAGACTCACTCTCTGTGGTTTCCCTTATTAAACTAGAAGTTACCAAAGAACCATGCATAGCACTAAATAAAGAACCACCAAAAACGCCAGCTACGCCTAACATATGAAAAGGATGCATAAGAATATTATGCTCTGCCTGGAATACAATCATGAAGTTGAAAGTACCAGAAATGCCTAAGGGCATACCATCCGAAAAACTTCCTTGGCCTATAGGATAAATCAAGAAAACTGCAGTAGCAGCCGCAACAGGAGCTGAATATGCAACAGCAATCCAAGGTCGCATACCTAAACGAAAGCTAAGTTCCCATTCACGGCCCATGTAGCAAGCTACGCCAAGTAAAAAATGAAGAACAATTAACTCATAAGGACCCCCGTTGTACAACCATTCGTCCACAGAAGCTGCTTCCCAGATAGGATAAAAATGCAAACCAATAGCTGCAGAGGTAGGAATAATAGCACCAGATATTATATTGTTTCCATAAAGAAGAGAACCGGCAACAGGTTCTCTAATACCATCAATATCTACAGGCGGAGCTGCAATAAAAGCAATAATAAAAACTGAAGTTGCAGTCAATAAAGTCGGAATCATTAAAACACCGAACCATCCAATATAAAGACGATTTTCAGTACTAGTAATCCAGTTACAAAAACGACCCCAAGCACTTGCACTCTCGCGTCTTTCTAAAATTGCAGTCATGGTTGATTAATTTGGAGTTTAGTTAAAATAAAAATCAGAGACTCCCAAGCATGGCTTGTTATTCAACAGTATAAAATAATTTCTATATTGAAGTCAACTAAAATATGATCAAAAATAGAATATAAAAAACTAAGGGAATACCTTATGGGTTGCCCGGGATTCGAACCCGGAACTAGTCGGATGAAGTAGATCATTTCATTCAATTTTTTGAATATTTCAAATTCAAAAATCTCCTCCCAAACCGTGCTTGCAATTTTCATTGCACACGGCTTTCTCTCTGTATTTTCTATTTCTATTTCACATCTACTGGCAAAACAAGCATTTCATTAAATCACAAAAATTGATCTAGCATAAACCAAATATTTTGATCAAAAAGAAAAAAAAAATCCAGAGCATTCTGCTGTTTTACCCAAAATTTGGTGAAATTATTTACCTCCAAAATATCTAAAAACCAAAGTCGTTCTGTAAGTAAATCTATCTTAAATAGCAATTTTCTAAATTGTTTATGAAAACAGAAATATAGCAATTTTTTGTTTTTGAATTCAACTTGTTTTCGCACAAATATTTTACGTAGTTCAAATCCTAATTCTTTTCGAACTATACGTATCGTACTTTTATGCTTACAGGCTAAAGTTTTGATACATGAGAGAAAAAGTATATACTTCACACGATCTAAAAAACGTTTATTTATTGCTCCACTGTAAAAAGAATCTACATTTCTGCAAAAATGATCATATTTATCAAGAATAGAATTGTCGGTAAAACTAAGCCATGCTAATTTACTCTTCGGGTTACCCACTATATCACATAGTCCTTCTTTTGATAAAAATTGAATAACAAAAACAGCGCTAAGTTTTGAATTTAATTCCCTGCTAACAAAATCAGTAGATAGAAAATAATCTAAGATATTTAGTCGGAGTAAAAAAGAGTTTGTTGGATATTCTAAGTAATAAGCTAGAAAAAATATATTTTGACAGGAAATTTGTTTCAAAAAAAAACTAGAGGGTTCCGATAAAACAAAAAGATAAGTTTGCCAAAAATTTAAGAAAAAAAATTCACATTTTTTGACTAGAATAGTAGTTCCCAGCAAAATCAATTTTTCCCCATATCTTATATAGTGAAAAAAAAAATCCTTTAGCAATCTTATCGTGTCTTTTTTTTTCGTTTTTCGGGTTAAAAAATTCCATTTTTGTTGAAAATGCTTTTGTTCTGAAAAAAGACCATAAGACAATGATTTTTCATGAAAACAACTTTTCCATCGAAGAGTGAAAAAATCTTCGAAAATAGAAAGAAGAATATTCCCTAAAAAGAAACAGAAAATCACACTTCCTTTTGGAAAAACAATAGAATTATTCACAAACTTAAATTGCTTTGAAAAAAGTATAAAACTTAAAAAATGTAAAAAAGAAACATCTTGAATCGAAAATTTGAAACGTCTAATTAACAGCTCTGAATGAATCGAAGAGGGTATTCTTATATTAGAAAAAGAGAGAGAAAACATAAAGACTTCTTCCAAAAAAAGAAATAGAGAAAAGACTGATTGAAAATTGACCTGTTGATTTATTTCTTTGAAAGTTACTTTGAAACCAAAAAACTGTTTCCACCACGTGGAAACAAAAATATCAAAACAGAAAAAAACAGTTTTTCCAATGAAATTAAAACAAGAACTTCTTGTATTATACACAAGATAGTTTTGTTGATGTAATAGCTTAATTGAACGTTTTACATTCAAAAAACGGAAACTATTAGGTAATTTTTCTATTTTTTCGAAAGAAGGGCTTGAGTTGAATAACAGATTCGGATCTATAACATAGAAATCGTTATGGAATAAGAGGGGATATAAAAAATGTTGTTGCCAACGTATGTTTTCATTTTTTTTCAAGAAAAAACCTCCTAAACCTTTCTTTTTAGAAAGAAAATAACACATAGTACAATCTAGCTTGAACCGAATAAACCAAATAGTACTTTCAAAAGAAAGAATCTCAATCGTCATACACAAAAAAGACGCAAATATTTTATTTTAGCAACCAGGCGTTCTCCTGACTCATGAAATTCAGGCCAGCACACTAATTTTTTTTACACACCGATCTTAAAGTCTTTAGGATTCTATGATATGAAATTCTCTGACCTTTTCAGAGAAAAACCTTCCCATATCGATTGCTAAAAAGCTTTTAACTTCTTTTTAATAAGAGGAATCATTTTCTCTTCGCTAGGAAGAGCAGAAACTCGTTCTTCTAGGTTTCTTCATTATTCAAGCTATCCCTTTTCCATAGACTTTTTAACTACAAAGTGATTGAACTTCAATTTCATTGAAAATCTTACCTTTTTTGAAAAAAGAAGTTTTTCCAAAAGCGACATGCTTTTTTTTCCTTTTTCTAGGATAAGTCGTAGTTTACTAAAATAATCATTACTGATTAATATTGACGAAAATTTTACTTCATTTCAAAATGTAAAAAACTTGATTAAATCGCACTTAAAAGCCGAGTACTCTACCATTGAGTTAGCAACCCTAAAGAATATATTTATTATTGTATACCTTAAGGTATACAATAATGATAGGCCCGTAGTAGATTATTTGTCAAATTAAGCAAAAAAAAAAACGAATTATCTTACAGTTAATGTTTCCTTAGTTGCGTACATGACTTCAATTGTAATCTTAACTACACCCTTTATTTTAGCAAATTTTTCTGTCTCTCTTTTTACCTTGTCCCTGAAAAAACGAGGAATTTTTTGTAGTTCTAGTTGACTTTCAGTATCCCATATTACGTCTAAACCACCTATAGGGTTAAATTTTGTTATTACTTCTTTCATATCATGACCACCAAAAATGTCTAGAAGATGATCTTCCATACCCAGCGCAAAAGAATTATAGACCAAATCAGCTATTTGATTTGTACCTTCGTACCCCATAAAAGGACGATATCCCAAAGGAAAATTTTGTATATGAACTGGTGCAGAAATAACGCCGCAGGAGATATCAAACCGTTTACCAATATGACGTTCCATTTGAGTACCGAATATTGCGGAAGGTTCTACACAAGCAATTTTTTTCCCTACTTTAGCATGATCCTCTGTGATCAATATTTCATTACTAAAATCTTGTACCTGCTCTTTAAACCACTCTGCATCATGTTTACAATATGTACCTGTACAACTCACGCGAATTCCCATTTCTCGAGCAAGTATCTTGGTAATAGACGCAGCATGAGTTGCATCACCAAAAACAACAGTTTGCTTCCCCGTAAAATTTTGGCAATCAATAGATCTTGAAAACCAAACAGCTTGGGAAATAAACCTAGTTTGTCTATCAATATAAGATTCATAATTTACCCCCTTTTCCCCAAAAATTGAAGCAAAAGGATTCACCGATTTTTCTATCCGTCGGATACACTCGGCATTATCTATAACACCTATAGGTGTTATAGATAGATAAGGCATTCCAAATTCTTTTTTCAAAAAAAAAGCTGTCATTAACCCTATTTCACGATAAGGCACCAAATTTAACCAAGCTTTTGGTAAATTTTGCAAATCTTCGACAGACCCCCCTTCAGGGATTACTTGATTTATCTGGATATTGAGATCTTGAAATAAACGTTTTAACTCACGACAGTCATGTTGATGATGAAACCCCAAAGTAAAAATACCGATGATATTTACAGAAGGCACATCCGTCAAAAATCGGTCTAATTTTTCTTTTTTTTGTTTCGATAAATAAAAGCGAACAACTTGCTCTAAAGTCCTATCTGCTGCTTGAATTTCATTTACTTGATAATGGTCTACATCCGCCAAAATAATATTTGAATCAGATATTACAGATGCTCTATCTACAAAATTTTGTAAATCCTCTTGTAAAATACTTGAAGTACACGTAGGTGTCAATATAATCAAATCAGGATTTTCTTCTTTATCTTTCCGAAGTAGATTATCTACTACTTTTTTTTGAGATCCACGTCCTAAAACACGACGATCTACAATACTAGCTGTCGCTGGAGTAAAATTTCTTTCCCGCTCTAGCATAGAACGCATTACATTGAAATAATCATCTCCCAAAGGAGCATGCATAATAGCATGCACATTTTTAAATGAATTAGCTACTAGTAAAGTTCCAATATGAGCAGGACCGGCATACATCCAATAAGCTAATTTCATAAACAAAATTTTTGAGTGATTAATTTTATTAAATTTTTTTTTAATTACACTACAACAAAGGGATATTCCTTATAAATCAAAAAATATTGTATAGGTTATAATTTTCTTTTGTTCTTTTGTTTGTCGTTTACTTGCTTGCAGCCAAAAAAATGAAGCCCTTTTTACTCAGTGGTAGAGTAAAGCCATGGTAAGGCGTAAGTCATCGGTTCAAATCCGATAATGGACTTTAGCCTTCATTATAAGTATATCCTAAAAACCCTTGTTAATTTTTACTTTTGAATTCTAGTTTTTTCTTATAATGGTAAAGTAGATAAGTATTTTTATCGATTTTTGCTCATTAATTCTTTTGTCTTTATATTCAAATTCAATCAAAAATCAAAAAAAAGAAAATGAACAAAATGTTTAAAAAAGGAGGATAATAATGACTATAGCACTTGGAAACTTTTCCAAAGAGGAAAAAACATTTTTGGATACTCTGGATGATTGGCTACGCAGAGACCGGTTCATTTTTATAGGTTGGTCTGGTCTATTACTTTTTCCTTGCGCTTATTTCGCCTTGGGTGGATGGTTCACTGGTACAACCTTTGTGACTTCGTGGTATACTCACGGACTAGCTAGTTCCTATTTAGAAGGCTGTAATTTTTTAACAGCTGCAGTTTCTACTCCCGCGAATAGTTTAGCACATTCACTTCTTCTATTATGGGGCCCTGAAGCACAAGGAGATTTCACGCGTTGGTGTCAATTAGGTGGTCTATGGACCTTCGTAGCTCTGCATGGTGCTTTCGGTTTAATAGGTTTCATGTTACGCCAATTTGAACTTGCTAGATCTGTACAATTACGACCATATAATGCAATTGCATTTTCTGCTCCAATTGCTGTTTTTATTTCAGTTTTTTTAATCTATCCTTTAGGTCAATCTGGTTGGTTTTTCGCTCCCAGTTTTGGAGTTGCTGCTATTTTCCGATTTATCCTTTTTTTCCAAGGTTTTCATAATTGGACCTTAAACCCGTTTCACATGATGGGAGTTGCCGGGGTTTTAGGAGCTGCTCTGCTATGTGCTATTCACGGTGCTACTGTAGAAAATACTTTATTTGAAGACGGAGACGGGGCAAACACATTCCGTGCATTTAACCCGACTCAAGCCGAAGAAACTTATTCCATGGTCACAGCTAATCGTTTTTGGTCCCAGATTTTTGGAGTTGCTTTTTCTAATAAACGTTGGTTACATTTTTTCATGTTATTTGTACCTGTAACTGGTTTATGGATGAGTGCTATTGGAGTTGTAGGCTTAGCTCTAAACTTACGTGCCTATGACTTTGTTTCCCAAGAAATCCGCGCAGCGGAAGACCCTGAATTTGAGACTTTCTATACAAAAAATATCCTCCTGAATGAAGGTATTCGAGCCTGGATGGCGGCTCAAGATCAGCCTCATGAAAACCTTATATTCCCCGAGGAGGTTTTACCCCGTGGAAACGCTCTTTAATGGAACTCTTACTTTAGCTGGTCGTGATCAAGAAACTACAGGGTTTGCTTGGTGGGCCGGTAATGCTAGACTAATCAACTTATCTGGTAAATTACTTGGAGCTCACGTGTCTCATGCTGGACTAATTGTGTTCTGGGCCGGAGCTATGAACCTTTTCGAGGTGGCTCATTTTATACCTGAAAAACCTATGTATGAACAAGGGTTAATTTTACTTCCTCATCTCGCTACTCTAGGGTGGGGAGTAGGTCCTGGTGGAGATGTTGTCGACACTTTTTCTTTTTTTGTATCAGGAGTACTTCATATAATTTCTTCTGCCGTTCTAGGCTTCGGCGGTCTTTACCACGCCCTTATAGGTCCTGAAACATTAGAAGAGTCTTTTCCTTTTTTCGGTTATGCTTGGAAGGATAGAAATAAAATGACTACCATTTTGGGTATTCATCTCATCTTACTCGGTGCTGGTTCTTTTCTTCTCGTGCTAAAAGCTCTCTATTTTGGAGGTATATATGATACCTGGGCTCCGGGTGGTGGAGATGTAAGAAAAATAACAAATATGACCCTTAACCCCAATACTATTTTTAGTTATTTACTGAAATCTCCTTTTGGAGGAGAAGGGTGGATTGTTAGTGTAAACAATATGGAAGATTTAATTGGAGGACATTTCTGGTTGGGTTCAATTTGTTTCTTCGGTGGTATTTGGCACATATTAACTAAACCTTTTGCATGGACTCGTCGTGCTTTTGTTTGGTCTGGCGAAGCTTATCTATCATATAGCTTAGCGGCTCTTTCTTTGTTTGGTTTTATTGCTTGCTGTTTCGTTTGGTTTAATAATACAGCGTATCCCAGCGAGTTTTATGGGCCTACTGGCCCAGAAGCTTCTCAAGCTCAAGCTTTTACTTTCTTAGTTAGAGACCAACGTCTTGGAGCTAGTGTAGGATCTGCCCAAGGACCAACTGGATTGGGTAAATATCTTATGCGTTCCCCTACTGGGGAAATTATTTTTGGTGGGGAGACTATGCGTTTTTGGGATCTTCGGGCCCCTTGGTTAGAACCTCTTAGAGGTCCTAATGGTTTAGACCTTAATAAATTAAAAAAAGATATACAACCTTGGCAAGAACGGCGTTCAGCCGAATATATGACGCATGCTCCTTTAGGTTCTTTAAACTCAGTAGGCGGTGTGGCTACTGAAATAAATGCAGTAAATTTTGTTTCTCCCCGAAGCTGGTTAGCTACTTCGCATTTTGTTCTAGGATTTTTTTTCTTTGTAGGTCATTTGTGGCATGCGGGAAGAGCTCGTGCAGCCGCAGCAGGTTTTGAAAAGGGGATTGACCGAGATTTAGAACCTGTCCTGTTTATGACCCCTCTAAACTAAACCCAAACATAAAAGAAAAAGAATGGTTATCCCATTCTTTTTCTTTTGGTAATTTTGAATTGAATTTATTTTATTCCAAACAAAAGGAGAGAGAGGGATTCGAACCCCCGATAGTTTGTAACCTATGCCGGTTTTCAAGACCGGAGCCATAAACCACTCGGCCATCTCTCCTAAAGTCTTCTCTAGAAAAAAAGCTTATCTTATTTCATTTCAAAAAAAAAGGGGTGCAATTTTTACATATTAGATTTCATTCTAATTCGATCAAATAAGGATCAAATGGTATAGTTTATGTTGGATTTTATCAAAATTATGACTATTGCTTTTCAACTGACTATGTTTGCATTAATCGCAATTTCCTTTCTATTACTTATAGGCGTACCTATCGCTTTCGCTTTCCCAGAAGGTTGGTCAGGTAATAAAAATATTCTATTTTCTGCTGTCTCATTATGGATTGGATTAGTTATTTCTGTAGGCGTCCTAAATTCTTTTATATAACTCACAAACTTAATAAGTAAAAAGCAAAAAAGAATTGAACGGATTGAAAAATAGTAATATAAAATAACAATATAGAAAACATATTAATAAGAATATAAGAATAAGACATATTAATAAGACATAATATGTCTTGTTTCCTTAATAACTTGCGGATATGGTTGAATGGTAAAATTTCTCTTTGCCAAGGAGAAGACGCGGGTTCGATTCCCGCTATCCGCCCACAAAATAACCATCTTGGCGGAGACGGGATTTGAACCCGTGACCTCAAGGTTATGAGCCTTGCGAGCTACCAGGCTACTCTACTCCGCGCTATTGTCTACCTTCCATAAAAGAAAAACCTCCTAGAAAAGAAAAAAGCGTCGAAGTATCTTCGACGCTTTTTTCTACTATGCCTACCAACTTGATTTGATTATACCAGGTAATAAACAAGCATGAGCCATTTTACGAAATACATGTCCACAAAATCCAAAGTCTCGATAAAACCCCCTCGGCCTTCCAGTCAAAAAACAACGACGATGAAGACGTGTTGGTGCACTATTACGTGGTAAAGATTGGATTTTACAAATAATTTTTTCCTGTGAGGAAAAAAAGACTTCCTTTTTCTTTAAAGACTCGCGAATTGCACGATATTTCTGTTCTAACCGTTGACGTTTTTTTTCTCTTTCAATAAGACTTTTTTTTGCCATAGTTTCTAACTATAAAAAAAAGAAAAGATCGATCAGATTCTAAAGATAAGGGTGATTACTCATTTTCATTCAATTGAATTTTTTTTGTTTAGGAGTTGTTTCGTTAATTAACCAAATTTACCTGAAGTTGAAGCAATTAAAAAGGCTGCATAAGTAAATATATACCCTACAGAAAAGTGAGACAATCCAACTAATCGTGCTTGGACAATAGAAAGAGCTACAGGTTTATCTTTCCATCGAACTAGGTTTGCTAAAGGCGTTTTTTCATGAGCCCACGCAAGAGTTTCAATAAGCTCCTGCCAATATCCACGCCAAGAGATCAGAAACATAAATCCAGTAGCCCAAACAAGATGCCCAAATAAGAACATCCATGCCCAGACAGATAAACTGTTCATACCAACAGGGTTGTATCCATTAATAAGTTGGGAAGAATTTAACCAAAGATAATCTCTTAACCATCCCATTAAATAAGTAGAAGATTCATTAAATTGTGCTACATTCCCCTGCCATAAAGTTAGATGCTTCCAATGCCAATAGAAAGTAACCCATCCAATAGTATTCAACATCCAGAAAACTGCTAAATAAAAAGCATCCCACGCTGAAATATCACAGGTACCACCTCGTCCTGGACCATCACAAGGAAAACTATAACCAAAATCTCTTTTATCGGGCATTAGTTTAGAACCTCGTGCATCTAAAGCACCTTTTACTAAAATTAATGTAGTTGTATGCAAACCTAAAGCAATAGCATGGTGAACCAAAAAATCGCCGGGACCAATTGGTAAGAATAGTGAATTATTTTTGTCATTAATAGCGTTTAACCAACCCGGCAACCATATACTTTTTCCAGCAGCAAATGCTGGTCCCTTTGTTGAAGCTAAGAGTACGTCAAATCCATATAAAGATTTACCGTGAGCAGATTGTATCCACTGAGCAAAAATAGGTTCAATCAATATTTGTTTTTCCGGAGTACCAAAAGCTAGCATAACATCATTATGCACATATAACCCTAACGTATGAAAACCAAGAAATAAACTAACCCAACTTAGATGAGAAATTATTGCTTCTTTATGATCTAACATCCTTGCCAAAACATTATCCTGATTTTGTTCCGGATTATAATCCCGTATGAAAAAAATAGCCCCATGGGCAAAAGCCCCTGTCATGATAAATCCAGCAATGTATTGATGATGAGCATATAGCGCAGCTTGGGTAGTAAAGTCTTGTGCTAGAAAGGCATAAGCAGGTAAAGAATACATGTGTTGAGCTACCAAAGAAGTAATTACCCCTAAAGAGGCTAAAGCAAGACCTAACTGAAAATGAAGAGAATTATTGATTGTATTATAAAGACTCTTATGCCCGCGACCTAACTTTCCTCCCGGAGGCATATGAGCTTCTAAAATATCTTTTATACTATGTCCAATCCCAAAATTGGTTCTATACATATGACCAGCGAGAAAAAAGATTAAGGCAATAGCTAAATGATGATGAGCTATATCAGTCAACCATAAACTTTGAGTTTGCGGATGAAATCCACCAAGAAGAGTTAGAATAGCAGTTCCGGCCCCTTGCGAAGTGCCAAATAAATGACTATTAGAATCCGGATTTTGAGAATACAAATTCCACTGACCCGAGAAAAGAGGACCTAACCCTTGAGGATATGGTAAAACACTTAAAAAATTAACCCATCGCACATGGATTCCCCTTGATTCTGGAATAGCTACATGAACTAAATGTCCTGTCCAAGCTAAAGAACTTACTCCAAAAAGCCCTGACAAATGATGATTAAGACGTGATTCCGCATTTTTGAACCATGAGATACTTGGTTTCCGTTTCGATTGTAAATGAAATCTACCTGCTATTAAAAAAACAGTAGAAAGAAATATTAAAAAAAGAGCTCCAGTATAAAGATCTTCATTAGTACGTAATCCAACTGTATACCACCATTGATAAAGACCGGAATAAGCAATATTGACCGGCCCAGGAGCGCTTCCTCGAGTAAAAGCTTCTATAGCCGGTTGACCGAAATGAGGATCCCAAATAGCATGAGCAATAGGTCTTACATGTAAAGGGTCATTTATCCAAAACTCAAAATTACCTTGCCAAGCTACATGGAACAAATTTCCAGAGGTCCATAGAAAGATTATAGCTAATTGACCAAAATGGGAAGCAAATATTTGTTGATACAATTGTTCTTCCGTAATATCATCATGACTCTCAAAGTCATGTGCAGTTGCAATACCAAACCAAATACGACGAGTAGTCGGGTCTTGGGACAAACCTTGACTGAACTTCGGAAATCTTGATATCATAATGGTTACATCCGCTATTATTCTACTGCAATAATTCTTGCTAGGAAGAACGACCATGTTGTGACAATTCCTCCCAGGAGATAATGAGCCACTCCTACAGCACGCCCTTGTACAATGCTTAAGGCTCTAGGCTGGATAGCAGGAGCAACTTTCAATTTGTTATGGGCCCATACAATTGATTCTATAAGTTCTTGCCAATACCCCCGACCGCTAAATAAAAACATTAAACTAAAAGCCCAAACAAAATGAGCACCCAAAAAGAAAAGGCCATATGCGGATAACGCAGAACCATAAGATTGAATTACTTGAGAAGCTTGTGCCCATAGAAAATCACGAAGCCACCCATTAATTGTAACGGAACTTTGTGCAAAGTTTCCCCCCGTGATATGAGTTACTACTCCCTGAGTGCTTATATTACCCCAAACGTCCGATTGCATTTTCCAACTAAAATGAAATATAACAACAGAAATTGCATTGTACATCCAGAATAAACCTAAAAAAACATGATCCCATGCAGATACTTGACAGGTTCCTCCTCTTCCAGGTCCATCACAAGGAAATCTAAAACCAAGATTCGCTTTATCGGGTATCAAACGGGAACTGCGCGCAAATAAAACACCTTTGAGTAAGATTAATACAGTTACATGAATTGTAAAAGCATGAATGTGGTGAACTAAAAAGTCTGCAGTTCCCAAAGGAATCGGTAACAAAGCTACTTTAGTACCTACTGTTACCAAATCATTGCCTCCCCAAGTGAAACTTGTACTTGCTGTTGCAGCAGGAGCTGTAAACCTAGGTGCTGTTACGTGAGTATTTTGTAACCATTGAGCAAATATTGGTTGTAATTGTATAGCAGTATCCGAAAACATATCTTGAGGACGCCCTAATGCACTCATAGTATCATTATGAATATATAGACCAAAACTATGAAAGCCTAAGAATATACATGTCCAGTTTAGATGCGATATAATTGCATCACGATGTCGAAGAACTCGATCGAATAAATTATTATAAGAAGTAGTTGAATCATAATCTCTAACTAGAAAAATCGCCGCATGTGCTGCGGCACCAATGATGACAAACCCGCCAATCCACATGTGATGTGTGAATAAAGAAAGTTGAGTACCATAGTCAATGGCTAGATAAGGATAAGGGGGCATAGAATACATATGATGAGCTACAACAATAGTCAAAGACCCTAATATAGCCAAGTTAAGAGCTAATTGAGCATGCCATGAGGTAGTTAATATTTCATAAAGACCTTTATGCCCCTCTCCTGTAAATGGGCCCTTATGAGCTTCTAAAATTTCCTGTATACTATGCCCAATACCCCAATTGGTTTTATACATATGGCCAGCTATCAGAAAAATAACGGCAATAGCTAAATGATGGTGTACAATATCAGTCAACCACAATCCTCCTGTTATTGGGTTTAAACCCCCCCGAAACGTTAAAATTTCGGAATATTCAGACCAATTTAGTGTAAAAAAGGGAGTCAAGCCTTTAGAAAAACTAGGATAAAGTTGAATTAAAAGGTCGCGATTTAAAATAAATTCATGAGGCAGTGGTATCTCTTTAGGGTCCACTCCAGCATCTAGAAGTTGGTTAATAGGTAAAGATACGTGTACTTGGTGCCCTGCCCAAGATAGCGAACCAAGTCCTAATAACCCTGCTAAATGGTGATTTAACATAGATTCTACTTGGAACCAAGATAATTTTGGAGCAGCTTTGTGATAATGAAACCAACCAGCAAACAGCATTAATGCTGCAAAGATCAATCCACCAATTGCAGTACAGTAAAGTTGTAATTCACTTGTTATTCCAGATGCTCTCCAAATTGGGAAGAATCCAGATGTTATCTGTATTCCTCTAAAACCTCCACCTACGTCCCCATTCAATATTTCTTGGCCTACTATAGGCCAAACCACTTGAGCACTAGGTTTTATATGAGTGGGATCCGCGAGCCATGCTTCATAATTGGAAAAACGAGCCCCATGGAAATACATACCACTTAACCAAATAAAGATGATCGCTAATTGACCAAAATGAGCACTAAAAATTTTGCGAGAAATTTCTTCTAAATCTTCGGTATGACTATCAAAATCATGAGCATCCGCATGTAAGTTCCAAATCCAAGTAGTAGTTTCAGGATCCCCTTTTGCTAATGTCCTTGAAAAATGCCCGGGGTTAGCCCATTTTTCAAAAGAAGTTTTGATAGGATCTCTCTCCACCATAATCTTAACTTCTGATTCCGGTGAACGCATAATCATAGAGTTCTCCTTTGTTAGGATGAAACAAAAAAGAGACCCGCCAACTGGAATTAGTAAATGATAAATCTCAAACCAATTCTTTGTTTATTTTCGAATTTAGAACTGGAACGATTTGAAAAAGAAAATGGAACTAGGGCGGGTGTTCGTTTTTTATTATGACACATTGAAAGGGGCGCTTAATGGACTATTCAGATTCAAAAAAGCCTTTTGAATTTTTGAATTATATAGTCTATTCTATCAAATAGTTTCTACAAAGCCTGGGGTGGACATAATTGGTCCAACCCCTACCCTTTACAGTCTAGATCCCATTGATAACATATACATTTACTTTCCTTTAATATCGATTTTCCTTTTCTGAAAATATTCAATCAAAACGTCCTGTAATTTTTAACCAATTTTGTGCTTCGATGTAATTAGCTGGAGCTAATAGTATAGCTTGTTTCCAATATTCTGCAGCTTGATCAAACCAAACCTCTGCTGCTTCAGGATCTCCCTGGTTAATAGCCTGTTCTCCTCGGTCAGAATAGGTTATTATTTTCCTTTCCTTAGAACCGTACTTGAGAGTTTCCTTCCTCATACGGCTCAATCAACTCTTGAGTCCTTTAACGAAAAAAAAAAAAAAACACTCGAAAGTGGGGAAATCTATTCAAACTAATCACAGGACCAGAAGTTACTAAACTGAGTTTCAAACTTTACTAAAATTTTAGTTTTCTCTTTTCTCCTACCACCTTGTGAATTCCAAAAAAAAGTCTTTGTGTGAGAGAGGGAGGGGTACCTATCCCCGTATAGAATTTGAAAAAAGTACTTTCTTAGAAAAGTACTTACTTGCCGTCTTTAGGACCTAATACTACACCACTGCGCAATACTTATGAAAGAAAAAGAATAAACTTTATTACATAAGTAAATCCCTTTATGAGCAGATCTAATTGTATCAACTCCAGAAATTCAAAATTGATCTTTATGGTGCTTTTTCCCCTTATAGTTTCAATTACTTTCTCCATAGAAACAAATATAAGCTTTTTTAGCATCCTACCTGGGTAGGGGACCCTTTTGTTTTTTTTTTTTTTTTTGCTACAGCTGATACAGCCCAACTGTTGTTATTTAACAGTAGTGGCAATATGTAGAAAGCCTTTTGGTTTGTTTTTAACTAACTTAATTCTATCCTACAGATAGACGCACGTAATGACAGATCAAAGCTGTATTATTAAAGGCTTGTGGTAACGTTGGATTTCGTTCTAATGCCTGGAAATAGTATTCCAAAGCCTTGGCATGTTCCCCATTACTAGTATGTACAAGTCCTATATTATATAATATATAACTTCGGTCATAAGGATCAACTTCCAATCGCATTGCTTCATAATAATTTTGAAGAGCTTCTGCATATTCTCCTTCTGATTGTGCTGACATTCGTTACGGTCGTTCTTATTGATTCAACTTTTAATAATCTCCGGTTCAAAACCGTACTTGAGATTCTCATCTCATACGGCTCCTCCTTTCTTTTACATAATAAAAAAAAAGAAAAATAAGCAAGATCTAAAAATTAGAAGGGACTAGTATGTTTTGAATCAAAATCTAGCCATCCTTTTCAGAAAGAGTCTTTTCAACACCTTCTACTCTTTGTTTGTTCTTACTGCTTTGCACTTTTAAACAAGGTTTAATCACTTCAACAAAATTCGATGGTTCTTTTGGTATCCGAAATACAAACAAGATGGTTTTGGATTGTCTCAACCATTCGAATTAACCCTCATTAAGGGCTACAAAAAAAATAGTAAGTGAAATCAACTCTAACGAAGCTTTTCATTGGTCGATTCCTATATGTAATGTCTTTCCTTTATGCATTTATATTATACAGTATATACAATACGTATCCTTTTGCTTAATATTCTACTATGTAGATCCAAAGACGCATTAATCCGGGATACAGGACAGAAGGAGTTGCTCTTTTTCAAAGACTCACCTTCACTAAACATAAGTTTTTTGGCCTTACATCGAAGGTTTATTCGAAAGAAAAAAAAAGGCCAAAAAATCAAATCACACCATCTCTGTAGTAAGCAAAGGCTTGTTTTTCTGTTAAAACCGTTGGAATTATTTTTAATATAATATCTGCTAATATTGTGAACGTTTTATCTATAAAATTCTCATTTTTTTGAGATCTGGGCATAGTGATCAAATTTTTTTTTTTTTTGCTTCAGTTCCTTTTGGAATGAGTTTCATCACATAGAAATGCTTACTACAAAAATAATAGAATAGGAAATTCCAATTCCATAAGTTTTTATGGGGAGGAGATTACCCGAGGAAAGATGGTCGAGTGGTTCAAGACGTAGCATTGGAAATGCTATATAGACTTATGTCTACCGAGGGTTCAAATCCCTCTCTTTCCGCATTTCCCGCTTTTTCTCTTTTGGAAAAGAAAAGATCGAAACCCCATTTTTTTGATTAAATCCGTCGAGAATAATATTCTATAACTAGCATTTCTTTAATTTTTAATTGAAGATCTTTTGTATCTATAATTTTATTAACTATTCCTTTATTTTGTGACAAATTGAAGGTCAAATAATGTGGTACTCGATTTCTATTTTTCCAAAGTTGACCCCAACTTTTTTTCATTCGAATTCTCAGTCTTTCTGGATCTTTTCCTTTTAAAGTTATAATATCTTGGGGTTTACAACGATAACTTGGTATATCCACTATATGATGATTGACTAAAATATGTCTATGATTAACTAGTTGCCTGGCTCCAGGAATAGTACGAGCTATACCTAATCGAAAAAGAATATTATCTAAACGCATTTCAAGTAATTGAAGTAAGACCTGGCCTGTTGACCCCTGAGCATTTTTAGCAATATGAACATATTGCCGTAATTGTCGTTCTGTTAAGCCATAATGAAAACGAATTTTTTGTTTTTCTTGTAAACAAACGAGATATTGAGATTTTTTCCACCAGGGTCGAGAAGACCGGTGAACACGTTTTTTATATTTAGGTCTTTTACTCGTAAGTCCTGGTAATGTTTTAAGACGACGTATGATTTTGAACCGAGGTCCTAAATAACGGGACATAAAAAGCATTCCTTTTCCTTCCATTTCACAAATTTTTATTTTGTTAGAATAATATGTTAGACCTTATCCGGCCTATATCTTGTTTCATGACAAGGTAGCAGCAATTTTTTTTTTACTTTTGAAACGTTAAGCCCTTTCTTATAAATTCATAATATCTTCAAAACGATTATATCTTCAAAAATCTTATGGGCATATAGAACTACTTTACGGTATAATATGTCATTCTGACAAGCAAATTTTTTCAAAAAGAAGAAATAGTTGGATTAATCCATTAAGTCCATTCTCAAACAATTACAGATTTCAAAAAAGTTCAATTCAAAACAATTCTAAAAAATTAGATTATGGAAGTCAATATTCTAGCACTTATTGCTGTTGCACTTTTTATTTCGATTCCTACTGCTTTTCTAGTCATCATTTATGTAAAAACAATCAGCGAAAACAATTGATTGATTACAAATTTGTTTATAAATATTAGTAGTCGTATCAAAAAAAAGATTGATACTACTACTAATATACCCGTATTAAAAAGCATTAGATTCTTTTTTAGAGTCCACTTCTTCCCCATACTACAAGTGAAAGCGAAAAGGTAAACACTACCATTAAAGCAGCCCAAGCAATACCGGTTATATCCATATAAAAAATTTCCTTTTTTATTACTAATGATAAGAAAATTAATAACAATTGTGCAAAGTAGAAAAGATCGGAGATTTCAATTAAATAATAGTTAAAAAATAGTGAAAAAAGTTTCTTAAGTAGGCGACACCCAGATTTGAACTGGGGGATCAGGGATTTGCAGTCCTCTGCCTTACCACTTGGCTATGCCGCCAAACCCATCAATTTTTAGTAAAATAATGTTTGTTTCATTCTTGATTTTGTGTGTTTACTATAGTCTAAAACAAAAACCAATGCAAGTCAAAATAAAACCTCTTTTTTCTAAGTGCCAAATCCATAAAAAAAAAGTTTTTCTCTATATGAGTTCTATATAAAAGAAAAGAATAAAAAAAGAAAATGTTTATGTTTACAATTCCCGATTTTAGTCAAATACAAATGAAAGGGTTTTTCCGTTTCATTGAAAAGGATATATTTGAAAAACTAGTTGATTTTCCACAAATTTCTAATACTGAAAAAGAAGTCAAATTTTTTTTTGGTAAAAATTATAAAATCATGGAACCCCCAACAACAGAAAGGAATGCGGTATATCAACGTTTTACATTTTCTTCAAAATTTTATGTACCAGGAATTTTTATTTATTGGAAACAAATGAAAAGGAAAAGAATGATATATCTCGGAGATATTCCTTTGATGAATGATCATGGAACATTTGTAATAAATGGAAATTATAGGGTCGTAGTTAATCAAATAATAAGAAGTCCCGGTATCTACTATAGTTTAGAACAAAAAAAAGCTGGAAATATATATACTGGCACTCTAATCTCTGATTGTGGAGAAAGGTTGAAATTCGAAATTGATATCAAAAAAAAACTATGGGTTCGTATAAGCAGAAAGAAAAAAGTTTCTATTTTAGTTTTCTTATTCACTATGGGTCTAAAAATTGAAGAGGTTCTTTATAATACTTATAATCTAACAGGATTTGAAGGTTGGGAATTAATTTGGAACGAAAAAATGAAACAAAAACTTTCACGAAAGGGGGGCCCCATTCTTACCTTTTATGAAGAACTCGAATCCATGAAATGCGATAGTAGTGATTTTGCTTTTTCAGAGTTTCTATATAAGAAATTGACTAACTTTATTTCAAAAAGATGTGAATTAGGAAGAATTGGTAGACGAAACCTAAATCAAAAGTTAAACCTCGATATACCTGATAACGAAATTTTTTTATTACCGCAAGATGTATTAGCTATTGTAGATTATCTGATTAAAGTAAGTTATGGTTTGGGTACGATCGATAATATCGATCACCTTCAAAATCGACATTTCTGTTCCGTGTCAGATTTCTTAAAAAAAGAAGTTGGATTAGCTCTAAATCGTGTGAAAGTTTTAATTCAAAAAAATATGCAAACAATAGAAATACTTGAAAATACCCAGAATAAACAAATAATGTTCCCAGAGTTTCCATTTATTTCCACCCAATTAACAAGAACTTTGAAACATTTTTTTGGGTTACACCCCCTATCACAATTTTTAGAGCAAACGAATCCGTTAGCAGAAATACTTCATGGAAGAAAAGTTAGCTTTTTAGGCCCTGGAGGTTTAACGGAGCGAACTGCTAGTTTTCGCGCACGAGATATTCATCCTAGTTATTATGGACGTTTTTGTCCAATTAATACTCCTGAAGGGCAGAATGCCGGGCTTATCGCCTCACTTGCAAATTCCGTAAACGTTGATGATTTTGGTTTTTTAAAAAGTACATTCTATAATGTAACGAAAAAATACAATGAAGACCATATGGTTTCTTATCTATTGCCAAATGAAGATAAAAATTACCGAATAGCTTTAGAAAATTTGTTGGCGGTAGATCATAAACTTCCAGAAAAGAAAAATACTCCAACTCAATATCGCCAAGATTTTTTATCTGTTGCATGGGAACAAATCCATTTCAGAAGTATTTTGCCTTTACAATATTTTTCCATTGGAGTTTCTCTTATTCCTTTTCTAGAACACAATGATGCTACTCGCGCTTTAATGGGTTCAAATATGCAGCGTCAAGCTGTCCCATTACTTCAACCAGAAAAATGCATTGTTGGAACTGGCCTAGAAGGCCAAGTAGCACTCGATTCAAGAATTTTAGCAACAAGTATTCAAGAAGGAAGAATCGAATATTTTGATTCGAAGACTATTGTGTCATCCCTGAACAGAAAAACAATAGAAACAATTTTAGAGATATATCAACGCTCTAATAGCAATATTTTGATTCATCAAAAACCTCAAGTAAATCAGGGTAACTATGTGAAAAGAGGGCAATTTATGGCAGATGGTTCGACCACAATAGGAGGGGAGCTCTGCTTAGGAAAAAATATATTAGTAGCGTATATGCCGTGGCAAGGATACAATTTTGAAGACGCAATCCTTATCAATGAACGTCTTATCTATGAAGAAATTTTTACTTCTTTTCATATTACAAGGTATGAAACTATGATTTATATGGCAGAGTGTGAGATTTTAACAAAAGAAATACCTCAAATCGAAGCTTACTCACTTCGTCATTTGGATGAAAATGGTATTGTTAGGGTAGGTTCTTGGATACAACCGGGTGATGTTTTAGTGGGCAAATTAAAACCTCGTTCCTCCCAGGAAGTGTTGCGTTTTCCAGAACTAAGATTATTACAAGATCTTTTTTGTACTCCTCGGACAAAAGAAACTTGTCTAAAAGCAAATGGCAAAGGTCGAGTTATTGATGTAAATTGGATCAAACTTCAAACATTATGGCAAGATAATTTAAGAAAAAGCCATCACGAAGATGATGATATAGAAGATGATTTTTCAAAAAATGATCAAACTGACCCTGGGGAGAATGATTCAGAAAAAGTGCATGTATATATTTTACAAAAACGTAAAATACAAGTAGGCGACAAAGTCGCCGGAAGGCACGGTAATAAAGGAATTATTTCAAAAGTTTTGTCTAGGCAAGAAATGCCGTTTTTACAAAACGGGAAACCTGTAGATATGATATTAAACCCTTTGGGAGTACCTTCTCGGATGAATGTAGGACAAATTTTTGAATGTTTACTTGGTTTAGCAGGAACCTTAATGAACAAACAGTATAGAATACCACCCTTTGACGAAAGATATGAGCAAGAAGCTTCTAGAAAATTAGTTTTTAATGAACTTCACAAAGCTAGTGAACAAACAGTGAATCCATGGGTTTTCGAACTGGAACATCTTGGAAAAACCAAGATTTTTGATGGAAAAACAGGAGAAATTTTGGAACAACCTGTAACCGTAGGAAAAGCTTATATGATGAAATTAATTCATCAAGTTTATGATAAAATGCACGCCCGTTCCACCGGAAGTTATGCAAGGATAACACAACAACCTGTACAAGGAAAATCAAAAGGAGGAGGTCAACGACTTGGAGAAATGGAAGTTTGGGCTTTAGAAAGTTTTGGTGTTGCTTCTATTTTACAAGAGATGCTTACTGTCAAATCTGACCATCTAAAAACTCGTACTAAAATACTTAGATCCATATTAGATGGGCATTCAGTACCTAAAGCTGAAACTGCTACGGAGTCCTTTCGCGTGCTTATTCGAGAATTACGATCTTTAGCTTTAGAATTGAATCATACTATTATATCAGAAAAAAACTTTCAGATAGAAAATAAATTCAATTTCAATCAAATTGCTTATGATTGACTCAAAGAAAAAACATCAAAAACTGAGAATTACATTAGTTTCGCCTGAACAGATTCGTGCTTGGTGTGAAAAAACTTTACCCAATGGAGAAAAGGTTGGACAAGTACTCAATCCAAGGACTATCGACTTAGTAACAAATAAACCAAAAAGAAACGGATTATTTTGTGAACGGATTTTTGGACCCGTGAAAAATGGAGTTTGTGCTTGTGAAAAAAAGCCTGGAGAAGAAAAGAAAGGCTTCCCCTTTGGAGATCGGAAAAAGAAAAAAACTTCCATTTGTGAACATTGTGGAGTTGAACTTGTAGACTCTCGAGTTCGAAGATACCGAATGGGGTACATTCAATTAGTATGTCCAGTAACTCATATCTGGTATTTCAAACGCATCCCTAGTTATATCGCGATGTTAATTGGGAAAAAAAATTCCGAAATAAAAGACCTAGTATACTGCAACGTGTGACTTGATCCTAAGTTCCGACTATACAGACCAAACTGTCATTCTAGCTATCATTAGAATGCTCTCAATTCTGACATGTCTTCCTCAGAATGAATACCATGAAGCTTAGAAAATAGTGAGAAATAGAAATTAGTCCAAGGTTTTATCTGCTTTTTGGCTTCGGTAAAATCTTTTTTTTAGGGATTAGTCTCTTTAAGTTGAATCAGTTTCCTCTCTAAAATAGACGCTAGCTATGGTTATAGAAATATAATCGTTGCATATAACTTTTCATAAGTATTCTAACCATCGAAGTGGGACAGAGACCTAAAAGATTAAGTTCAAAAAAAAAAAAACGAACAACAGACAAGTAAACCCCAAGTCTAAAAAATTTTTTTTCGAAAAAAACTATTGGGAAAAGACTACTCAATAATTCTATTTTTAAATTTTGCTAATTTTAGAACGTGAGCAATGGGTACTTTTTTGAATAGTTTTCTTTTGCTTATCCAAGCTAAAGAGAAGTTTTTTACCAAAACTTTTTGGAGTGACTTGAGTCGTATGAAAAGATAACTTTCACGTCCGATTCTAAAGGGAGATAGATAATCTATCCAAATATTTTTCTTGCTAGGCCCACAACTAATAGACCTACTATATCACGATTCCGGGGTCTATTACAACATGAAGACATTCCATCGTGTATGGATTTTATTGTTCCTTATATTTCTGGTTGGAATTTTGTCGAATTTCAAGAAAGAGAAATAGCTATTGGTGGAAATGCTATACAGAAACAATTAACTGGTTTGGATCTTCGTATTCTTCTGGATCAGTCATATATTGAATGGAAAAAGCTCTTAAAAATTTACAAAATTCAAAGAGGTAAAAACAAAATACAACAAAGAAACCATTTTTTGAGCAGACGCATAAAATTTGCTAAATATTTGATCCAAGCAAAAATCCAACCAGAATGGATGGTTCTATGTTTATTACCAGTTCTTCCCCCCGAATTAAGACCTATTTTTGCTTTGGGTCAACAAATGGTTGTGGAGTCAGATTTGAATAAACTTTATCAAAAAGTTCTTATTCGGAATAAGAATCTTCAAACTAGTTTCGAAATGCAAGGCGGTCCCTTTTATTCAACAGGAGATTTTTTGACTCTTCAAAAACGATTACTCCAAGAAGCCGTAGATGCACTTCTAGACAATGATAGAACCGTCGGACAACCGAGAAATTTTCATAATAGACCATATAAGTCATTTTCGGATGTGATTGCGGGTAAAGAAGGAAGATTTCGTACAAATTTACTTGGAAAACGAGTAGATTATTCAGGGCGATCCGTTATTATAGTGGGTCCTTCTCTGGCATTGCATCAATGTGGGTTACCTCGAGAAATGGCAATCAAGCTTTTTCAACCTTTTTTAATTCGTAGTCTTATTGGACGAGGTTTTGCTTCCAATCTGAGAGCTGCTAAAAATTTGATTCAAAAACGGAAAAACATTGTTTGGAAAATACTTAAAAAAGTAATGCTAGGGCACCCTGTATTGTTAAATCGAGCACCTACTCTCCACAAATTTGGAATATTAGCGTTTCAACCAATTCTAGTAAAAGAGCATGCCATTCGTTTACATCCATTAGTTTGTACGGGATTTAATGCAGACTTTGACGGAGACCAAATGGCTGTTCATGTACCTTTATCTCCAGAAGCTATTGTAGAAGCCCGTTTACTTATGTTTTCTTATACAAATATTTTATCTACAAGTCATGGAAGTCCTATTACAATACCAACACAAGATATGCTTCTTGGACTTTATATATTAACTGTTGAAAAACCACAAGATATTTACGAAATAAGATATCACCCATTTCAATCAAAAGAGATCATTTTTTTTAGAAAAAAGAATACTTATTTCTTAAGTTTTAATCATGTGTTCATAGCATTTCAAAAAAAACAAGTCCAATTAAACAACCCTTTATGGTTGAAATGGAAAGTAGCAAATGGAAGTATTCTTACCCCAACAGCCCGAGAAGTCCCTATTGAAATTCAATATCACCCTAAGGGCTTATCTCAGCAAATTTATGAACATTATGTGACTCAAAACGATCGAATAGAACAAATTATTTGTATATATATTCGAACGACCGTAGGTCGTGTTCTTTTCAATCGAGAAATCAAAAATGCTATAAAAACAACCTCAAAGCTTTTTGAATCCTCTCAAACGACGCCCGCTTTCTAAATCTCTTATCTTTTATGTGTACAGAGAGATCAAGGAGGTCTTTTATTTGAGGACTGGAATACTTTGCTGAATTAGATAATTGCGGAGGTTTCTTGTTATGAAACAAAAAAACCAAGTTCATTTTTATAATAAAGTGATGGATATAACTGCCATGAAAGAGCTTATTCAAAAATTAATTAATCTCTTGGGAATGACATGTACATCGCATATTTTGGATCAATTGAAATTTTTGGGGTTTCACCAAGCTACTGAAGCATCTTTTTCATTAGCAATTGATGATCTTTTAGCAGTGCCATCGAAAGGATGGCTTGTTAAAGAAGAAGACCAACAAGCTTTTTATTCGGAAAAGCAAAATATTCTCGGCAATTTGCATACAGTCGAAACATTACGTCAATTAATGGAAAGATGGCATACTACAAGTGAATTTTTGAAAGAAGAAATGCACCCTAAATTTCATATAATAGAACCTTTGAATCCAGTCTATATGATGTCTTTCTCAGGAGCTCGGGGAAATAAATCTCAAGTTCACCAATTACTAGGTATGCGAGGGTTAATGTCAGATCCCCAAGGAAAAATCGTGGATCTACCCATTCAGGGCAATTTCCAGGAAGGGCTCTCTTTAACAGAATATATAATTTCCTCCTATGGAGCTCGTAAAGGAGTTGTGGATACTGCTATACGAACAGCGGATGCTGGCTATATTACACGTAGACTTGTTGAAGTCGTACAACATATAGTTGTACGTAAAATTGATTGTGGTAGTACTCAAGGTATTTTTTATAGTCCCCATACAAAGATCGGAAAAATCAATTTTTTGAACAAGATAATGGGGCGTGTATTAGCAGATCATGTATATATAAATAAAAGATGTGTTGCTACGCGCAATCAAGAAATTAGTGCTGGACTTTTTAAGCAATTCGTCAGTCTTTCGGTCCAATCAATATCTATACGAAGTCCTTTTACTTGCAAAAGTCTATCTTGGATTTGTCAATTATGTTATGGTCAAAGTCTTAGTCACAATAACTTGATCGAATTGGGAGAAGCAGTAGGTATTATTGCCGGTCAATCTATCGGGGAACCGGGAACTCAATTAACATTAAGGACTTTTCATACCGGAGGAGTTTTTACAGGTAATATCGCAGGAACTATACGAGCGCCTTTCAACGGAAGGATTCAATTCAATCCAAAGTTAGTTTATCCTATTCGTACATATTATGGGCATCCTGCTTATATTTGTTCTAAAAGTTTATTTTTAATTATAAAGGATAGTGGTGATAAGTTGGATTATTCGATTATTCCAACAAAAAGTTGGATTTTTGTTCAAAATTACCAAAATGTAGAATCGGAACAACTTATTGCTGAAATTCATACTAAAATTTCTTTTTTAAAGGAAAAAGTTATTAAATATATATATTCAGAATTAAACGGAGAAATGCACTGGAGTACTCTTCTATGGCATGAACCAAAAAATGTCCAAGGTAATGTTCATTGTACACTTGAAGCGGGTCATTTATGGATATTATCAGGAACTATATGCAAACCAAGACTAGCTTTTCCGTTTCCTAAAGATCAAGATCAAGTAACTATTCCCTTGCTGATTACCAAACAGCAAAATGATTTCGACTCTTCTGTAGACAATTTACTACAAAATTTGTCCTTTTATCGTTCCGAAGAAAAATTCATTCAAAATAAATTTTTTATCTCTATTCCAAAATTTTTGGATAATTTTGATTGCAATATTAAAGGAAAGAAACAAACAAATCGCATTCTGGTTCCATTGCTTACTGTTTCAAAAAGACAAAAAAAGGAACATAGACTACTTTTTCCTAATTGTATTCTAAAAATTTCCCGAAATGGTCTTTTGAATAGAAATACAAGTTTCTATATATGGAACAATTCTCAATATAAGATTGTGAACTCAGAATTTCTAGAATGTATTTATTCGTCTAACAAATTTTTCTTGCTTGATCATATTTTTTGTCGAGTAGACACACAAAAAATCGGTAATAAAAAAAAACAAGTTTTTGGACTAGTCCAATTTCACAAAAAAAAACCAACTATTTTTGCGAAAATATTATCCATAAACATCTATTTTTATAGCTATAGAAAGATCAAAAAATCTTTACACATATTTAGACGCAAACAAAAAAATATTTTTAAAGAATTGCAACTAGAAAGGAACTATTTTCAAAAAAAAAGGGCTTACAAGAAAAAATCATTTGTATTACTACAAACCACCCTAGAATATCAAAAACCTAAGAATTCATCAAAAGTACGCTTTTGTACAGATCTTTTTAGAGAAGAAAACAAGTTACATATAAAAGAGAACAATTTTTTCCATGAAATCAAAAATCTCAAAACGAATGTTCATCTGATTTGGAATTGTTTAATTTTGATTTGGGAAAACAAATCGATAAAACCTAGGGAACCTAGGGCTTATACATGTATTACGTCCATACGAACAAAGAAGATTATTATCGACATGATTGAACTTAGTTTGACTCCGATAAATCAAAAACACAATCTAAAAAATTTAGTAATATTTTTTCATCAAGACAAACTTTTATCTTCCAGCAAAAAGTATACAGCAACTTTTCGTTCATTATCTAAGGAAGATAAAAGTTTGTCTTGGATTATTCTAGCAACATCTGATTATTTTCAAATAAAACTATTACAAACTTTAGATATCATAAACGAATTTGAAGAAGTAAGTTTTTTAGGGCATTTATATCGTATTCATAAAGTTTTTCTAAATTGTAAGAAAAGATTGTTTAAGAGTCTTTACAACTATTTAAAAGTTTTCGAAGCCCCTAAATGTTATATTATGGACGAAAATAGCAAATTTTGGGAATCTCCAACAAAAAGAATTCCTTTTTTTTCAAATTCAAAAAAGAACTGTGAACAAAAATTTCCAATAAAAAATCTTGGCCAATTGCTTTGGCAAAAATTTGCTATATCAAGAAATGAATCATTTTCAGAATCGGGACAAATTATCGTTATTCGTGAAAAATCTTTAATAGTGCGGTTAGCTAAACCCTACTTGGCTACTCCAAAATCTACTATTCATGGTAATTACGCAGAAATGATTAACCAAGGAAATTCGTTAATAACCTATTTGTATGAAAGATTTCAATCTAGTGATATAACACGAGGTCTTCCAAAAGTGGAACAATTTTTAGAGGCACATTCAAAAAATCCTGTAGTACAAAGTTTAGAAAATAGCTTTCGAAAATGGAACCAAGATATGACAATAACTCTTGGAAGTTTTTGGGGTTTAGTCATAAGTACTAAAATAACTTTGACGCAAGGTCAAATTCATTTAGTCAATCAAATACAAAAAGTTTATCAATCTCAAGGAGTACATATATGTGAGAAACACTTAGAGCTTATTATACAGCAAATGACCTCAAGAGTACTTGTGTCTAAGGACGTAATGCTTAATGTTTTTTTACCAGGAGAGCTCGTTTTCTTTTCGCGAGCACAAAAACTAGATCGGGCTTTCGACGAGGTAATCCACTATCAAACAAAAATTTTGGGAATAACAAAATCATCTTTTGAAACTACAAGTTTTATATCGGAGGCCAGTTTTCAGGAAACTACTCGCGTTTTAGCTAAAGCTGCTTTTCAAGGTCGGATTGATTGGTTGAAAGGACTGAAGGAAAATTTGATTCTCAGTAGTAAAATACCCGCCGGTACTGGAAAATGGAAAAAAAATCAAAAGGTTTCAAAAAGCGAAACTAAACAAAAAAATCTTCGTTTTTTTTTCTATTCTAAAAAAAAAAGTAAAAAAAAAGAATAGAAAACTAAAAATTTAGAAAAGTCATAGATTCCGTAGGAATGGAAATTCTTTTAGAGAAGAGAAAAGCAAAACATGACAAACGTTTTCAAAAAAAAAAGGCGTGTTTCTAAAAAGAATGTTTTCAAAGATATGATAAAAGTAGCAGTTCATCTCGGACATCAAAAAAATGAGTTGAATCCGAAAATGCGTTGTTATATTTTGACTGAACGTGGAAATTTACATATTATCAATCTAGTTCGAACAATTCTTTTTTTATCTGAAGCTTGCGATCTTTTAATGGATGCCGCGAGAAAACGAAAGGAATTCCTTCTAGTTGGCACGAAAGGGTATGCAGCTGATTTAATAGCATCAACTGCCAAAAAAACTGGATGTCATTATATCAACTACAAATGGCAGGGTGGCTTGTTAACGAATTGGTCTACCACAAAAGAAAAACTTGAGAGGTTTAGAAATTTGAAACAAAAATATAAGTCGGGGCTGTTCCATCGAAGACGTACGAAAAAAGAAATTGCACTTATTGAAAAGCAATTAGAACTTCTACAACAGTATTTAGAAGGAATTTTCTATATGAAAAAGTTACCTGATATTGTAATAATCGTTGATCAACAAAAGGAATCTACTGCTGTTAGAGAATGCAGAGCGCTGGGCATTCCCACAATTAGTTTAGTTGATACTAATTGTGATCCAGATTTCGTAGATATTCCAATTCCAGCCAATGATGATGCCCGTGGATCCGTTGGATTAATTCTGAACAAATTAATGTCAGCTGTTTCTTCTGGTTATAATAATTAGTCAAATCATTTTTCGAAGTAAGCGCAAAGCTCGCTCTTCATTTTTTTTTTTTAGTGAAAATTCAGAAATCATTCCTTCAGAAAAAAATAAGTGATTTTTTTGAAAAAGGATAATATGAACATATTGCAAAATAGTATTAGTATACTAAATAATTTCAATCATTTTGGAGAAATTTCTGGTGTAGAGGTAGGCCAACACTTGTATTGGCAAATAGGCGGGTTTCAAACTCATGGACAAGTACTTATAACTTCTTGGTTTGTTATTGCTATTTTACTAGGTTTCGCTATTATAACTATTCGAGATCCGCAAACTATTCCAACCGGAAAACAAAATTTTGCTGAATACATTCTTGAATTTCTTCGGGATTTGACCAGAACTCAAATTGGCGAGGAACATTATGTTTCTTGGCTTCCTTTTATTGGAAGCTTATTTTTTTTTATCTTTGTTTCTAACTGGTCCGGTGCTCTTGTTCCTTGGGGTATTTTTCAAATACCGCACGGCGAATTGGCTGCACCTACAAATGACATTAATACTACAGTTGCTTTAGCTTTACTTACGTCAGTAGCCTATTTCTATGCGGGTCTTTCAAAAAAAGGATTAAGTTTTTTTGGTAAATATATTCAACCAACTCCAATATTGTTACCAATTAATATCTTAGAAGATTTTACCAAGCCTTTATCACTTAGTTTTCGACTTTTTGGAAATATTTTGGCAGATGAATTAGTAGTCGCCGTTCTTGTTTCTCTAGTTCCTTTAGTTGTTCCTATACCTGTAATGTTTCTAGGATTATTCACAAGCGGAATTCAGGCTCTCATTTTTGCGACTCTCGCTGCAGCTTATATAGGTGAATCCTTAGAAAATCATGATTAAATCATTTATAGGAATCCAATCTTAATAAAATATTCAATGGACTAAGCTGAAAAAAGTATACTAACTAGGTTTTTAGTATTATCAACTATTCAATACATTTTTTTAAGTAAAAGGAGATTATTATGAATCCTATTATTTCTGCCGCTTCTGTTATTGCTGCTGGGTTAGCCGTCGGACTTGCTTCTATTGGGCCGGGTGTTGGCCAAGGGACTGCTGCCGGTCAAGCTCTAGAGGGTATTGCGAGACAACCTGAAGCAGAAGGTAAAATACGAGGTACATTATTGTTAAGTTTAGCATTTATGGAAGCTTTAACTATTTATGGGTTAGTTGTTGCTTTAGCACTGCTATTTGCTAATCCTTTTGTTTGAGAATTCAATCTTCCCCTCTACGGAATTACTTGTCCTGGAGGGGCTGCCTCGAAACAAAAGTTTTCTACTGTTACTCTCTGAATAAGTAATGAGATCATAAATGTAATGAGATCATAAATACCAAAAATTGAGCTGTTTATTTATAAACTTTTCTAAATTAATAAAACTAAGTACAAAAGGTGTTGGAATGACGGAATTTTTGATTTTGCAAAATTTTTATCTATAAGGGGAGACCATATGAAAAAAGTAATTGATTCTTTCGTTTATTTAAGCTATTGGCCCTTAGCTGAAGGCTTTGGATTAAATACTAATATTTTGGAAACAAATATAATCAATTTAAGTGTAGTGTTTGGCATACTCATATTTTTTGGAAAGGGAGTGTGTGCGAGTTGTAGTTTTGAATAATATAGCTGAGATGAACCAGCTGCGCTTTCAATAAGATACAAAAGTGCATAATCTCAACGAATTACTTCTATACGGGGACTAGAGAAGTACTACCGCATTTCGTAATTAATGAGTACGGAGAATGTTCGTTGAATGGTTAAAGCAGAACTGCTTAAAGTCCAAATTGAATAGAACAGGGTGTATTCTTTCCACCACTGTGTCTAGTGTTGTGTTAAAGGACATAGTTGGAGATTACTCCACTAGATAGATAATATTCATATCTCTTGGAAACAGTAAAAGAATCGGGATCTCCCCATTTATGTGAAATTGAACTAACAACCTACACAAAAGAGATATTATTCAAAGGAAAAAAAACAACTTTGTCAAACAAAAAGAAAAAAAAATTCCCCCTTGACAAAAGAGTCTTCATAGTTAAAAGATGTTTCATACCTCTTAAGCAGAAAGGCAGGCTTGGTACCGGAAACTGAGCAAGAGAGCCGAATGAAATGAAAATTTCATGTTCGGTTTGGGAAGAGATTATTTATTCAAATTTCGGGGGATTAAAGAAGAGATGATCTACTTTCATTAAGTAATCTATTAGATAATCGTAAACTCAAGATTTGTCAAACTATTCAAAATTCAGAAGATTTATGTAACGGAGCTGCCGATCAACTTGAGAAGGCTCGAGCTCGGTTACGAGATGTTGAAAAAAGAGTAAATGAAATTCGAAAAAACGGATACCTACAAATTGAAGAAGAAAAAGAAAATCTCATTAAAGCTGCTTCAGCAAATTTAAAACAACTGGAAGATTCTAAAAATGAAACTGTTTGCTTTGAACAACAAATAGTAATTGATCAGGTAAGACAACAAGTTTCTTGTCAAGCTTTACGAAACGCTTTAATAACTTTAACTAACTGCTTGAATAACGAATTGCATTTATATATTATCGACTATAATATTGATCAGCTTAAAGACATGAAAAGAATTTTTGACTAGATAGGTTTTCCTTTTTTTCAAAACAGATATATTAGGAGGAGTCATGATAACTATTCGGCCTGACGAAATTAGTAGTCTTATACGTGACCAAATCGAGCAATATAATAACGAAGTCCAAGTGATTAATATGGGCATTGTACTTCAAGTAGGAGACGGTATTGCTCGTATTCATGGTCTTTGTGAAGTAATGGCAGGGGAATTGGTCGAATTTGAAGATGGTACAATCGGTATTGCTCTAAATTTAGAGACTAATAATGTTGGAGTTGTTTTAATGGGGGATGGTTTGACAATTAAAGAAGGAAGTTCCGTGAAAGCAACAGGTAAAATTGCGCAGATACCAGTAAGTGATGCTTTTTTAGGTCGTATTGTAGACGCTTTAGCCCAACCTATTGACGGCAGAGGTCCAATTTCTGCTTCGGAAGTCCGACTGATTGAATCTCCTGCTCCGGGTATTATTTCGCGCCGGTCCGTCTATGAACCTCTTCAAACAGGACTTATTGCTATTGATTCTATGATTCCTATAGGACGAGGTCAACGAGAATTAATTATTGGCGACAGACAGACTGGTAAGACAGCCGTAGCTACAGATACTATTCTTAACCAAAAAGGACAAAATGTTATATGTGTCTATGTAGCAATTGGTCAAAAAGCTTCTTCTGTAGCTCAAGTAGTTAAAACATTACGAGAACGTAGCTCAATAGAATATACTATTGTTGTATCCGAACCTGCAGATTCGCCTGCTACACTACAATATCTTGCTCCTTATACAGGAGCAGCTTTAGCTGAATATTTCATGTATAAAAAGCAACATACTTTAATAATTTATGATGATTTATCTAAACAAGCACAAGCTTATCGACAAATGTCTCTTCTGTTAAGAAGACCACCTGGCCGGGAAGCTTACCCTGGAGATGTTTTCTTTTTACATTCGCGCTTACTTGAACGAGCAGCTAAATTAAATTATCAGTTGGGTGAAGGAAGTCTTACTGCTCTACCTATAGTAGAAACACAAGCTGGAGACGTTTCAGCGTATATTCCTACTAATGTAATTTCTATTACTGATGGACAAATTTTTTTGTCTGCCGATCTCTTCAATGCAGGGATACGCCCTGCCATTAATGTAGGTCTTTCTGTATCTAGAGTCGGATCCGCGGCTCAGATAAAAGCAATGAAGCAAGTAGCCGGAAAATTGAAATTAGAGTTAGCTCAATTTGCAGAGTTAGAAGCCTTTGCCCAATTCGCTTCTGATCTTGATAAAGGTACTCAAGATCAATTAGCAAGAGGTCAACGGTTACGCGAGCTACTCAAACAACCTCAATCAGCCCCTTTAAGTGTTGAAGAGCAAATAGCTACTATTTTTATTGGGACAAATGGATATCTAGATCGATTCGAAATTCAATTTGTTAAAAAATTTCTAGATCAATTACGAGAGTATTTAAAAAATAGTAAACCTCAATTCGGAGAAATTATACGTACAACTAAGACATTAACCGAAGAAGCAGAAACGATGTTAAGAGAAGCTATTAAAGAACAAATTGAACTTTTTGTTCTTCAATTAAAAAATAATGCGTCCAATAGGATTTGAACCTATATTTAAGGTTTAGAAGACCTCTGTCCTATCCATTAGACGATGGACGCTCTTTCTCTCTTTTTTTTTTTTTTCTATGTTGATCACGAAAACTCGTGATCAACATAGAAAAAAATTTTGAATTCCATTGTTTTCTAGAATAGCAGGTAGCATTTCATGGAAATAGAACCCGCATAATTAGCTTGGAGGGTTAAAAGGACACATTTCGAATGCTTCTAATTGAGAATTGAACACAAAATTTCATTCGGCTCATGGGGGATATCCAACTAGTAAAGGTTAGTTTCTCCCATATATGGGTTCATTTTTTTTTGTTAAGTCGATTTTTAGAAATGAAAAAATAACTAGAAATTCCAACTTTCTGCTTGTTTCGTTATCTATTTATAGGTTTTGTGGTCTTCAGTAACCTAAGGGTCACCAAGTGCAAACTTCAAATAAACGAAAGTCATCTATAACTAAATTGAATTTTTATTCTATTTTGGAGGAATTACCCGCCTGTTTTCCTTTTTTTATAGCCTTCTGCAAAATTCATTGTTACAATGAAATAATAAGAATAATAAAATGGAAAGGAAAAACCAAAGAAAAAAAAAAAAAGGAGGGGACAAATGATATCAGAAGGTCAATTGTTGCTAGCTCTTGTTTTGGCTTTGATAACAAGTATTTTAGCTTTCCAATTGGGGAAAGAACTTTATGAATAATAATTATCTATTTAGTTTCTATCTAGAACAAAGAAAAAACTCTTTTTTTTGTCAAGACACGATAACTTAATCTTTTTATATATTCACAGCAAGTATCTTTTTATATATTCACAGCAAGTGATGAACTTAATCTTTTTCTCGCTAGGAGAGATGGCTGAGAGGACCAAAGCGGCGGATTGCTAATCCGTTGTACGGACAATCCCGTATCGAGGGTTCGAATCCCTCTCTCTCCGTTGTGTTATTATTGATTGAAATTAATTAACCTTCTTCTTTACGGCCAGGATTACGCCCTGGGTCATTTGATAGAAATCCAAAGATAAAAAGGGAAATAAAGAAAATCACTATTGTATAAACAAATACCTTAAGAGTAAGCATTGCGTAATCTCCGAGATCTTTAATTAGATTAATAAATAAAAACACATATTTTTTTTTTAGCGAAAACTTACGACTGCTTGCCAAACAAAAGCCAATAGAAAAAAAAACACGGGAATTATTGGCATTATATTCACAAGTGGATCAAAATTCGCATAAGCTTCGGGTAGTTTACAAAAAAAAAGATTGCTTGAAACAACAAAAGTATTTTGGAAAAAAAGAATAGTTAGCATTACAGGTCTCCATCAATCAGTTTTGAGTTTATATTGTTTAAAAAGGAATCGTTTGACTGAAAATTTTTTCAGACATTATTTTACTAGATCTAATAGAAAAAGATCAACCCCCCCTCCCTCTCCTAATTTTTAACTTTTTCAAAATTATGACCAAATAATATCTAAGTTCTATTTATATTACACTACACAGTGTTGAAAAGCAGAAAACATAAAAATGGGGCGTCGCCAAGCGGTAAGGCAACAGGTTTTGGTCCTGTTATTACAAAGGTTCGAATCCTTTCGTCCCAGAAAACTTTTCAGTCCAAAATATCTTTTCGGACTATGGATTCTTAGATATTATCCAAAAACCACGTTTATGAACTTGACAAATTCCTAGTTTGTTGGATATTATGCGAATACTGGCCCCTATCGTCTAGTGGCCCAGGACATCTCTCTTTCAAGGAGGCAGCGGGGATTCGACTTCCCCTAGGGGTACGAGAAAAGGAATGGTTTAAAAAGTCTTTTCTCTTTCCGGGTCGATGCCCGAGTGGTTAATGGGGACGGGCTGTAAACTCGTTGGCATTATACCTACGCTGGTTCAAATCCAGCTCGACCCAAAGCTTTAGTTTCAATGTTGTTAGATAGAAAAGAGAACAAGCAGATAGTTGCTGGGAAGGAAAAAAAAGATCGGACCAAGTTTACTAAAAACTAAAAAAAGTAAAGGGATTGTAGTTCAATTGGTTAGAGTACCGCCCTGTCAAGACGGAAGTTGCGGGTTCGAGTCCCGTCAGTCCCGATCTATTCTATCAAGTTCTTTTTGCTATGAGTAAAAAGAACTTTTTCCATCTTTGATTTTGATATTTATCTGCAGATATTTTCTATACCTTCACATTTTCTTTCTATTCTAGAGATAACAGAAATAGGAAAAAGTCTGCTATCGAGATCGAACCGATTAGCATCACATTACAAGTGCGATGCTCTAACCTTTGAACTAAGCAAAACAGTCTAATGCTGCAATAGTTGATTTATGCGAAACTATTCTAGAACAAACTAATTTTTTCTTGAAAAAAAGAAACATCTAGCTTTGTTTTTGAGTTTGAACATTTTGAAAATTTGTTGATCTGAATACTAGGCTTCTTACACTTAAGTAGAAGGGGATATGGCGGAATTGGTACACGCTACGGACTTGATTAAGTTGAGCTTTTGTAGGAAATCCTACTAAATGATAGCTTTCCAATACAGGGAAACCCGAGATAGTTCGAATGGGCAATCCTGAGCCAAATCCAAGTCAGAGATTCTCTGACTAAAAAAGGTAGATAGGTGCAGAGACTCGATGGAAGTTATTCTAACTATGAATATCATTCAAATCAACTGGATTTCATTTTCTAGAGAGAAAAGAAATCCGTTATAGAGCGAATAAAGAGAGAGCCCATTTCTACATGTTCTTTTCAGCACCAATGAAATTTGGAGTAGTCAGAAAATCCGTTGGTCTATGAGACCTTGAGGGTTCAAATCCCTCTATCCCCAAGTTTGGGAAAATATTGCAAATATTAGTGTTGGATTGACTAATTTATTAGTTTATTTGAAAATAAAGGGTGAGCATAGTCATAGTAAGTTTAGTTATCACTCTGTGAGAAAAAATTCGTGTTACCGGCCGGGATAGCTCAGTTGGTAGAGCAGAGGACTGAAAATTCTCGTGTCACCAGTTCAATTCTGGTTCCTGGTATTCAATTCTGTTTTGATTACTATTAAGTAAAGTAATTTAAAGCTTTATCCTTATGCTGTGATTTCGATTAATTCTTTTTTTAGTCGAACCTTCTTGGTAAAGCAGAATCCAAATCATATTGTCTTGATGACTCTTCTTTTTGCTCGATATTTTTTTATATTTCTCACAAAATCTCATCCATCTTGCAAAGAGTTTTTCTTTGATGAACATAGACTAAGACCTAGATTTTGATTTCTTATACACCTCAAAGTTCATAAAGTAATAACCATATTTTATTGAATCAATTTGATGAGAAAAGGATATTATCTATGTTTTAATATATCATTGTTTGCAAAAATGTTATTTATATGTATATGACCTACTTAACTCAGTGGTTAGAGTATCGCTTTCATAAGGCGAGAGTCATTGGTTCAAATCCAATAGTAGGTATAAATCGAAATCTTCTAAGAATGGCTCGAGCCCCCCCGAAAAAAAAAAAAAGGGAGGGGGGGAGCTCTAATTAGGTAAAACTGCGTTTATAGCTTCTAATCTGGTTCTAGCTCTTTTGATAGCTAGATCAACTTCAATTTTTTGTCTTTTGCCTAGAACTCGATTTGCGTTAGCTTTAGCTTGTTGAAAAACTTCCTGTGCCTCTTGAGGATCAATGTCAACACCCTTCTCTGCATCATTTACCCATAAAATAATTTGATTTTGCTCTATCTTGGCAAAACCACCCATCAAAGCAATAGTAGACCATTTTTCATTAATACGTATTTTCATAACCGCTATATCCACAGCAGTAACAAGTGAAGCATGGTTTGGTAAAATGCCAATTTTACCACTATTAGTGGAAAGTATGATTTCTTTTACTTGGGAATCCCAAACAACTCGAGTAGGAGTTAATACACGAAGATTTAGTGTCATTTTTTGAAATTCAAATTTTACTTATTAATAGCCTTCGCGGTAGATTTCTCTTATCATTTTATAACTTCATCGATATTACCAATCAAGTAAAAGGATTGTTCAGGGAGACCATCTAAATCTCCGGCAAGAATCATTTGAAAACCTCTTGTTGTTTCAATAAGACTAACATATTTCCCTGGGGAACCCGTAAAAACCTCTGCTACAAAAAAGGGCTGTGATAAAAAACGTTCAATTTTTCGTGCTCTGGCTACAGTTAATCGGTCTTCTTCTGATAACTCATCTAGTCCAAGAATAGCTATAATATCTTGAAGTTCTTTGTAACGTTGCAAGGTTTGTTTCACTTCTTGTGCAATTTCATAATGTTTTTCACCTACAATCCTAGGTTGAAGCATAGTAGATGTGGAATCTAATGGGTCAACTGCTGGGTAGATTCCTTTGGCAGCTAATCCTCTAGAAAGTACAGTAGTAGCATCCAAATGTGCGAATGTTGTAGCAGGAGCGGGATCAGTCAAGTCGTCCGCAGGTACATAAACTGCTTGGATAGAGGTTATAGACCCTTTTTTAGTAGAAGTTATTCTCTCTTGCAAAGAACCCATTTCTGTACTAAGGGTTGGTTGATAACCTACAGCAGAGGGCATTCTGCCCAATAGAGCGGATACTTCAGATCCAGCTTGAACAAAGCGGAAAATATTATCTATAAATAAAAGTACATCTTGTTCGTTCACATCTCGGAAATATTCTGCCATAGTTAGGGCGGTTAAACCAACTCTCATACGAGCTCCTGGTGGTTCATTCATTTGACCATAGACCAGAGCTACTTTGGATTCTATTATATTTTTTTCATTGATTACTCCGGATTCCTTCATTTCCATGTAAAGATCATTTCCTTCACGAGTACGCTCTCCTACGCCGCCAAAAACGGAAACACCACCATGAGCTTTAGCTATGTTATTGATTAACTCCATAATTAGCACTGTTTTACCCACTCCTGCTCCCCCAAAGAGACCAATTTTGCCACCACGTCGGTAAGGTGCTAAAAGGTCCACGACTTTAATGCCTGTTTCAAAAATTGCCAAATTAATATCTAATTGTGAAAAGGCAGGGGCGGGTCGATGAATAGGAAATGTTGTACTTGTGTCTATAGGACCTAAATTATCAACAGGTTCTCCAAGAACGTTGAAAATTCGTCCCAGAGTCATTTTACCGACGGGTACACTAAGAGGAGCTCCTGTATCAATTACTTTCATTCCTCTCATCAAACCGTCTGTCGCGCTCATAGCTACAGTTCTAACTGTATTGTTTCCCAATAACTGTTGTACTTCACAAGTAATATTAATTTCCTTACTGCCTATTTGACCTTTCACAATCAAAGAATTGTAAATATTAGGTAGATTCCCCAGAGGGAAGGATACATCCAGTACCGGACCAATTATTTGAGTAATATGTCCTACATTTTTTTGTATCTTTGTTGATACAAAAAAAAGAAAACTTTGGGTTCTCATAAAAATCAAAATTAAAAGCATGATTGAAAAAATCCAAGAAGTCCATATCAAATCAATTGAATCAGTCAAAAACTAACTCGATTTTATTTTACTCTTTTGTAGTAGGTTAATAGCATAATTCAATCTTTTTTTGTTTTACATGTTCAATGAATAAGAAAATAAACTACATCTTTTTAAATTTATACATTTATCCTAGAAATATTCTGAGAAGAATGACTTTTCAAAGTAAAAATTGGGTTGCATTATATATAAAAAAATTTTAAAATAAAAAGTGTATCCAAAATCTACCAATAAGGGAGAAAAGAGTCTATAAAAGAAAATGTCGAGCAGACCTCGTTCTTGTCAGAAATATGATTTGATTTAGGGAGGGACTTATGTCACCAAAAACAGAAACTAAAGCAAGCGTAGGATTTAAAGCTGGTGTTAAAGATTATAGATTAACTTATTATACTCCAGAGTATCAGACTAAGAACACTGATATCTTGGCAGCATTCCGAGTAACTCCTCAACCCGGAGTACCGCCCGAGGAAGCAGGCGCAGCGGTAGCTGCTGAATCTTCTACAGGTACATGGACCACAGTTTGGACTGATGGTCTTACTAGTCTTGATCGTTACAAAGGACGATGCTATGATATCGAACCTGTTCCGGGAGAAGACAATCAATTTATTGCTTATGTAGCATATCCTTTGGACCTTTTTGAAGAAGGTTCTGTTACTAACATGTTTACTTCTATTGTGGGGAATGTTTTTGGTTTTAAAGCTCTACGAGCTCTACGCCTAGAAGATTTGCGAATTCCTCCTGCTTATACCAAAACATTTCAAGGTCCACCTCATGGGATCCAAGTAGAAAGAGATAAATTAAACAAATACGGACGTCCTTTGTTGGGATGTACCATCAAACCTAAATTAGGTCTATCTGCTAAAAATTACGGTAGAGCAGTTTATGAATGTCTTCGTGGCGGACTAGATTTTACTAAAGATGATGAAAATGTAAATTCTCAACCCTTTATGCGTTGGAGAGATCGCTTTGTTTTTTGCGCGGAAGCTATTTATAAAGCTCAAGCTGAAACAGGTGAAATTAAGGGACATTACTTAAATGCTACTGCGGGTACATGTGAAGAAATGATAAAAAGAGCAGTATTCGCAAGAGAATTAGGGGTTCCGATTGTTATGCATGATTATTTAACAGGAGGTTTCACTGCAAATACCACTTTAGCTCATTATTGCCGAGATAATGGCTTACTTCTTCATATTCATCGTGCAATGCATGCAGTTATTGATAGACAAAAAAATCATGGTATGCACTTCCGTGTACTGGCTAAAGCATTACGAATGTCCGGTGGAGATCATATTCATGCTGGTACTGTCGTAGGTAAACTTGAAGGAGAACGAGAAATTACTTTAGGTTTTGTGGATTTACTTCGTGATGACTTTATTGAAAAAGATCGAAGTCGTGGTATTTATTTCACGCAAGATTGGGTATCTATGCCAGGTGTTCTGCCTGTTGCTTCAGGAGGTATTCACGTTTGGCATATGCCTGCTTTGACCGATATCTTTGGAGATGACGCTGTATTACAATTTGGTGGAGGAACCTTAGGACATCCTTGGGGAAATGCACCCGGTGCCGTAGCTAATCGGGTTGCTTTAGAAGCTTGTGTCCAAGCTCGTAATGAAGGACGTGATCTTGCTCGTGAGGGGAATGAAGTAATTCGTGAAGCTTCTAAGTGGAGTCCTGAACTAGCTGCTGCTTGTGAAGTATGGAAAGAAATCAAGTTTGAATTTGCTGCTATGGATACGCTATAGTAGTTTGAACTAGGAAACTTTTGATTTTTATTTTTTGGGGTCTGGGGGTCTACCCAGACTCTTTCATTGATTCTTGTTGGAGTTTACTTAGTATTTTTGGTCAGGAGTTAGCAGCTCAGTGGAAAAGAGCCCACGGTTCCAGACCATGATGTCAAGGGTTCAACCCCCTTCTAGCTCATAATAGATTTCATATAGAAAAAACTTTATACACTTCCAGATGTGCGATTTTTCTTTCTAGCATTGTCTGTGAATAATATACAATGTTAGAAAGAAAAAGAAACAAATTTCTATTTTTTTCTATGGTAAATTCTAACTTATCTTCCATTTTTGTACCTATAGTGAGTTTAGTTTTCTCGGCCCTTACAATGGTACTTTCTTTTTTGTACATCCAAAAAGATGAAATATTATGAAAACGAAGAATTAGTTTCCCAATCTTCAAAATGTTGATACAAAGCTAGTGAAAGTAAGGAATAGCCCGTCTTGCCCTTGCTTATTCCTTCTCTTCACTTCAATTTAATTGAGATATGACTTATATGAATCATCAATCAAAAAGGCTTTGGATAGAGTCTATCCAAGGTTCTCGAAGAAAAAGTAATTTTTTGTTTGCCTCTGTTCTTTTTGCAGGTGCATTAGGTTTTTTTATAGTTGGATTTTCAAGTTATCTTGGCAGGAACCTTATACCCCTACTGTTTTTTGAAAAAATACTTTTTATTCCACAAGGGATTATAATGTGTTTTTATGGTATTGCAGGCCTTTTTTTTAGCTTTTATTTTTGGTGTACAATTTTTTTTGATGTGGGTAGTGGTTACAATCAGATTGATGAAAAAAAAGGAATTATATGTCTTTTTCGTTGGGGATTCCCAGGAAGAACTCGTCGTGTTTATTTACGATTTTCTATCGAAAATGTTCAGATGATCACAATGCAAGTACAAAAAAGTATTTTTTCTAGCCACCATGTCCTTTATATGAAAGTAAGGGGATTACCAGACATTCCTTTAGCTCGTACTGGGGAAAAAATTCATCAAAAAGAAATGGAACAAAAAGCTGTAGAATTAGCTCGTTTTTTGCATGTGTCTATTGAAGGAGTTTGATTAGACATAGACAATTCTATAAAAATATTTGTAGTTTTCATTTTAAAAATGAATTGAGAAGAATCCATGGGTTTGATACCTCATTCTATAATTCGTATTATATCTCGACTTCGATCAGAACTCATGAATAAATCAAGTTCATTAGTTATTCATCACATAGAAGTTACACAAAATAGAGCAGCTGTTTCTTTACGATATGTTGCATGTTTTATAGTATTGCCGTGTCTAATTTCTATTTCACTAGAAAAATGCGTAGAATCGTGGGTCACTTTTTGGTGGAATACTAGTTCATCCAAAATATTAGATTATTTACAAGAAGAAAATAATCTAGTAAGAGTTAGTCAAATAGAAGAACTTTTGCTCTTTGAAACAACAGTAGAAGATTTTTCGGAAACACATTTAAAAAAAAATTTTTTGTTCGAGTTGTACAAAAAAGATTGTATCCAAATAGTTACACATTTAGGAACAAATCTTTTAGAATTTATTATTCTAAGCACTTTTCTTTTTATGAGTCAAAAAAAGCTTACAATTTTCTTTTCTTGGATTCGAGAAATTTTCTATAGTATAAACGATACAATGAAAGCTTTTTCAATTCTTTTAATGACTGATCTATGCATTGGGTTCCATTCACCTCATGGTTGGGAAGTCTTTATCAGTTGGATTTCTGAAAATTATGGATTTGTGCATAATGACCAAATCATTTTTAGTCTTGTTTCAACTTTTCCTGTTATTCTAGATACAATTTTGAAATATTGGATTTTCCGCCGATTTAATCGTATATCTCCGTCTCTTGTAGTAATCTATCATTCGATGAATGAATAAAAAATCAGGCCTTTTTTCTTCTCGATTTATAATATTAAAGAATAAATGTAAAATGAAAAACCATCTTTAGGTTGAATAATAAATGAAACGGAGATAAAGAATAGTTCTCGATTCTTCAAAAAAAAAATTTAAACGAAAAATGATGGAAAAAAAAAATGTTTCTGATTGGATTAGAATATTGGTGGTTTTATCAATCTCCACTTTCATAACGATAAATATAACAACTCGTATTTCTTTTTCAAAAGCATATCCTATTTTTGCCCAAAAAAGTTATGAGAATCCTCGAGAACCTACTGGACGTATTGTATGCGCCAACTGCCACTTGGCTAAAAAACCTGTAGAGATCGAAGTTCCGCAATCTGTGCTTCCTAATAGCGTTTTTGAAGCAGTTGTGAAAATTCCTTATGACACACAAATCAAACAAGTTCTAGTTAACGGGAAAAAGGGAAACTTAAATGTAGGAGCTGTTTTAATCTTACCCGAAGGTTTTGAACTAGCTCCTCCGGATCGTATTTCTCCTGAAATCAAAGAAAAAATAGGTAATCTACCTTTTCAAAATTATCGCCCCTTCCAAAAAAATATTCTTGTAATAGGTCCTATTCCTGGTCAAAAATACAAGGAAATTGTATTTCCAATCCTATCCCCGGATCCTGCTCTAAAAAAAGAATCGCACTTCTGGAAATATCCTATATATGCCGGAGGTAATAGAGGAAGAGGTCAAGTTTATCCTGATGGTAGCCAAAGCAATAATACAATATTTAATGCTTCATTAACGGGTAGAATCAGCAAAATTTTACGTAAAGAGAAAGGGGGATACGAGGTACTGATTGAGAATATATCGCAAGGCCGATCTGGTGTTGACATAATACCTCCGGGCCCCGAACTTCTTGTTTCGGAAGGTGATTTTGTTAAGGCAGATCAACCATTAACAAATAATCCTAATGTGGGTGGATTTGGTCAGGTAAATGCGGAAATAGTACTGCAAGACCCATTTCGTATTCAAGGTCTTTTATTGTTCTTAACGTCGGTTGTTTTGGCGCAGATTTTTCTGGTACTTAAAAAGAAACAATTTGAAAAAGTTCAATTATCCGAAATGAATTTTTAGCTCGTATTTTCTCTTTTTTTTTTTTTTCGTTTTTATGATAGGTCATCATACTTTGACTAAAAGTTTGAAAGATGCCGACCTTACCTTTTAAGGTAAGGTCAGTTAAGTATATTTTCTTATTATAGGGATGATCCTAATCCTGAATAGGAGCCGTAGAAAAAGATACCGACCAAACTAATTACAAGAATACCCGTTACGGTACCTACCAACCAAAGAGGTATTCTCCCGGTAGTATCAGCCATGTTTATTACTCCTCTTCCATTTTATTGAAATTTAATAGTTATACTCAAAAAAAAATCGTCCTAAATTTTGTTATAAATCATTTCTTTCAGAATGAAAAAAAAAAATTTGTGTGTGTTTTTTTTTTTTTTAATTGAAAAAGTAACTGGAGAATAAAACAGCAAGTACAAAAATAAGTAACAATCCCCAGTATAGGCTGGTACGATTTAATTCTACACTTTGTTCGTTCGGATTTGATTGTGTCATAGCTTAATATTTTATCGTTGGATGAACTGCATTGCAGAAATGGATCCCAAAAAAAAGACTGTAGGGACAGCTAAACCGTGAATAGCCAGCCATCGAACGGTAAAAATTGGATAGATTCTATCTATAGTCATTAGTGTCTCCTAAAAAGATTTAGTAAAATGCTCCAGCTGTTCTAAAGAATCAAAACGGCCAGTTATTAAAGGAACTTCTTGTTGATTTTCTGTGAAATACTCGTTTGGTCGAGGACTTCCAAAAACATCATAAGCCAACCCTGTACTGACGAATAACCAACCTGCAACAAACAGAGAAGGTATAGTAATGCTATGAATAACCCAGTATCGAATACTTGTAAGAATGTCCGCAAAGGATCGTTCTCCGGTATTTCCAGACATATGCAACTCCAACAATAATGAATTAATGAATATTAATTCTATTTTATATCGGCAAAGGGAATTGATCCCCTAAACTAGAAAATACAAAAGCAGAAAAAGGTTTTTACGGTCTTTTCTTTTGTAAATTCTAAAAATTAAAATAAGTTAGGATGGATTTCTACTTGACCATTATACTAACAATTTGATAGAAAATTGTTTGAACCACTCTTTAATTAAAATGAAAAAGAAAATATATCTTTTTTTTATATTATAGAAACGTCGGTACTATATCTTACTTATTATAAAACTTTAGTTATTTATCTCTTAAATATATCATTATTGAATTGATTTTAGTTGTTTCATGCCTATTCTAATTAGTTATTTTGGGTTTTTATTAGTTTTTATTTTTTTCACCTTAATTCTATTTATTGGGTTTAGCAAGATAAGACTTATTTAAATCAATTTTTTTTTACATTGTTTCATTGAAAAAAAAAAAAAACGTTTGATTATGGAATTCCATCGCGATTTCATGGTACTATTTGATATAGCTATAATTTCTAATTTTTTGAATGAAAATGGTTGAAACTCTGTTATCCGGGATTGTATTAGGTTTAATTCCTATTACTTTGGCTGGACTTTTTGTAACAGCATATTTACAGTATCGACGCGGCGATCAGTTGGAGTTTTAATTCAGGCACTGAATTATCAGAATCACGCTCTGTAGGATTTGAACCTACGGCATTAGGTTTTGGAGACCTACGTTCTACCAAGCTGAACTAAGAGCGCTTTTTTGGGATATGACTTAATCCACTCTCTGTGATTAAAGACTAGCTAGTCCGATTAGTTTTAATGAATAGATAGGGATGACAGGATTTGAACCTGCGACATTTTGTACCCAAAACAAACGCGCTACCCAAGCTGCGCTACATCCCTTAGAATCAATGGATTAATCAACAATGTTATTTTAATCTCTAATACATACGAAAAGTCTTTTTTTTTCGACAAAATAGAAAATTCAAACGCCGTCATACTATAAGAAATTAGTAACGTTTCTTACCTAGGTTAGGTAATGGTAGAATTAGTCGACTTTTTAAAGTACTTTTAAATATAAAAAGGAAAATAAATGCTTTATGCAATATATAAAAAAATATCTTTCGACAGCACCCGTTTTAGCAACTTTATGGTTTGGTTCTTTAGCTGGTTTTTTAATTGAAATAAATCGGTTTTTCCCGGATGCTCTTAGTTTTCCTTTTTCTTTTTAACGCTCTATATTTTCAATAAAAAAAAGGATTTGAAATAAATTGATGGAACTAGGAATATATCGCCTGACGTTCTTTTTTTGATTCAAAAAAAGAAATAAATAAAATAGACTACTACAAAAATGTCAGAAAACATAGGCGCACGAGTGGTAATTTTTTTAGAATGTATTAATTGTAACCTTTTTAGATATACAACTAAAAAGAATCGATACAATACATCCATGCCCTTGGCATTAAAGAAATTTTGTCCTTTTTGTTTGAAACATACCATTCACAAAGAGAGAAAGAAATAAACGGAATACATAACAACAACAGTTCACAGAAACTATTTTCTCATAAACCTTTTATTTAAACGATATTAATATGTCTAAGCAATCTTTTGATTTTAAACGATATAAGCCTGAGATACCGTCTGGTAGTCGGAAACGTTACCCAAAAGTTCCAAAAAAACCTAATCTAATAAAGTCAGAGAATCAGATCAATTATAAAAATATGAGTCTAATTAATCAATTTATTAGCCAGCGCGGAAAAATCTTATCCAGGAAAGTGAATAATTTAACCTGTAAACAACAACGTCTTATATCTATTGCTATTAAACGAGCTCGTATTCTAGGGTTGCTACCTTTTATGGTCAAAAAAAAGTTGAAAAAATTGTAATTTTTGCGTTTTTTTATGAGTGACGTCAAAGTTCATGATTTTCCATTTCCCGGAGGGGATCCCCGGGGATTTTTTTTTCTTTTTTATGCCAAAATGTTTTTCGAAATAATATAAAAAGAATTATTCTCTAATGTAGCTATTTGCGCAAGTGTTTTCCGATTTGAAGGTAACCGCTTTTTGTACATACAGTTTATGTATTTATTGTAAGGAACCCCTAAACGACGAACTGCTGCATTAATTCGAACAATCCACAAGCGGCGAAAATTTCTCTTTTGTTTCAGTCGATCGCGTTTAGCTGAGGTTAGAGCTTTTTGCTTCTGCTGCTTAGCAGCTCGGAACTGTTTGGAATGGGACCCGTGAAATCCTGACGCAAAAGCGAGATTTTTGTTTCGGCGACGTCGAGTTATATATCCGCGTTTTACTCTGGTCATTAATTTAAATTCTTATATATATGTTTAGTTTATTTATATACTGACTTTTCTTTTTTGGAAAAGAAATGTTCCAAAGGCTTTAGCTATTCTAACCTTCCTAACCAAAAAGAATCACTTATTTCACTAAAAGATTTGAATAATTATGGGTTTCTTCGTCTATATGGTTCTTTCTCTAACGGCGAGGTCCTCTCTATATGCCGGAGCTAAAACTAAAAGAGTATGCTTTTGGTAATTTGTATTATCTACCGTCTTCAGCTCTACCCCTCCCCCCCCCCAAAAAAAGGAAATTTCTTTAAAAACTTCAAAAAATTTAAAGTACAGTAACGACATGTTATTTCGAGAATTAGCGGAGTAGCTGATCTTATTTTTCCGTCATTTGCAACAAAAAGAAGTTTTTCATTTTGATGATTCCCTGCTCCGAATGACTGTTTTCTGCCAAAGAGGAATTGCTTTTCATCTCAGATCCAAGTGATTGGATTTGCACCAACAAAAACCATAAATTTCATCTTCCTAGAGATGATAGATCTTTACTTTTTGATAACAAGAAAGCTCTTCTTGGAAGAACGTTCTAGTTTTTTCTGATCTAAACGAGTCGCACATACACCCTAGCACAAACTCCTCTGCGTTGAGGACATTTTTGAAGAGCACGAGAACTGCCTACCTTTTTTTTTGGTTGTCTCGCAATTCTAATAAGTTGAGGAAGTGTGGGCATTTTGGTGGTTTATTCAATTTTACTGGTTAGGATCAATCCTAACCAGGCTTTAGAAAACTCTTTTTTTTTTTTTTTTGAACTTCTCTCTATCCTAGAGTTGATTATTTATTCGTCGAATTGTAGAGAAAGGTTTTGCTCATCAATCTGTACAGCACCTTTAGTGCTTCTAATCTTTCTAGCTCTTCTAGCTTCTTCTAAAACATGGTTCGGGATTAGCCCAAAACCTTCGTTTCCTTCTTCTGGAATTTCAAAGGGAGGTTCTTCCTTGTTTGGTTCCCACATTGGAAGTGCTACTCTATCAACAAGTCCGAAATCAACTGCTTCCTCTGGTGACATGTAAGTATTTTTGTCAAGGGCATTTTCTATTAATTCTTCGAATTGGGGTGTTCTGAGACAATAACATTGTACAATCATTTTTCGCAACTGTTGAACAAAAAAAGCGTCCTTCGCAAAAAGCCAGGCTGGTCCATCACGAAGAGATGCTCTTGGTTGGTGGATCATTATTCTACTATGAGGCCCTGTATTACGAAATCCAAAGGTTCCGGCACTTAAAACTAAGGTTGCTGTTGAAGCAACTAGGCCAAGACCGATTGTATGTATTGTTTCTCTAAGCTGAAGCATAATATCAAAGATACTTAGACCAGGTAATATAGCTCCGCCACACGAGTTTATATACATGAAAATCTGTCTACTTTTTCCTTTACGTATATCGTCTATAAACAAGTAAAGCAAAATACCTACAAATATACTTCCAATATCTTCATCAACGGGTTGCCCTAAAAAAATACAACGAGTTCTAGACATTACGTCGATTGGAGTAGATAAGAGCAATCTCTCCTTGTGAACCGTACGTGTACTTTTCCCAACATACGGCTCTAGTCGCTAGGAAACGAAAAAGGTTATTTGTTTTCCAAAACTTGGTCCAATTTTTTTTTTGTAACGCTAATAATTCTAAATTTCAAAAGTATTGGACTACTTTCTGAAACGTTTAAAATTAAACAAAACAGTTTGCTTGTTCCCTTTACCGAGTTCTGCATCTAATCTTTAGGTTTTACTTCTATTCCTATACAAATGATCTCTTATTCCTCTTACTTATAGATTAAGGAAGTTTATGTAAGTTAGGTTTATATACTTTATATACTAAGATGACTAAGAGTAGAATATAATTAATATATATAGATTATATCTGCTCAAAAGTTGGATGGGCGGAAATGAATGAAATTTCAAAATAACCTTGGATTTAACTTTCTTTTATAGTATAAAAACGAACAATATAAAAATACTTTATGCGTTGGGTTCTTTTCCAAAAAAAAAAACGATCCAATAAAGTAAAAATCATTCCATCTGACGGGAAATGAATGGAAAAATTCCATAAAATCTATACGAGATTCAAGTCACACTATAAGTCAGCCCAGTCCAAAACTTGTTCTTTTGTTTCTTTTTTCTTTTTATTATCTTTGTTTTCCGGCTCCTTATCCTCTCCTGTTTCGTTATCTTTTGCCAAAGTCATAATAGGTGCCTCATGCATTATATTATTCTTAGTTTTTTTTGATCCTAGAACCGGAAAAGTACATGGGGTCTCATTCTTTCGTTTAGGCTTAGGTATTGTTGTCTCTTCAAAAAAGTGATTAAATTGAATCTCTTGAGGAGTTCTATCATCTTCTTTTCTTGACGGAGGGTTATCTTCACCAAAAAAACGAACTTTTGGGATACCAAGGGGCATTTTTTTTAGATCCTTTTTTTTCTCTTTTTATTCTCCTTCTTCTCTTTCTTTTTGTTTTTGTTTTCCAAATTTTGTAAGTATTTTTTTTTTTTTTTTTTAATGGTACCAATCCTTAAATTTTGTAAATTTAAACATAAAAGATAAAATATTTTTGCTTCTCCTACCGGTGTTTTTATTCAACATAGTTTTATAAAAGGAAGGATGATCCAACCTAAAATTCAGTGTGTTTTTATAATGTAAGAAAGTTCAATCTTTTTTTTGAAAAAGAGGTGTTTAATGGGTTTACCTTGGTATCGTGTGCATACTGTTGTCTTGAATGATCCTGGCCGGTTAATTTCTGTGCATATAATGCATACAGCTTTAGTAGCGGGTTGGGCCGGTTCAATGGCTTTGTATGAATTAGCAGTTTTTGACCCATCTGATCCTGTTCTTGATCCTATGTGGAGACAAGGTATGTTTATTTTACCTTTTATGACTCGTTTAGGAATAAAAGAATCTTGGGGCGGATGGAGTATTACTGGAGAAACTGAAGCTAATCCGGGATTTTGGAGTTACGAGGGTGTCGCTGGAGCTCATATTGTGTTTTCAGGTTTATGTTTTTTATCAGCGATCTGGCATTGGGTATACTGGGATCTTGAAATATTTACAGATCCGCGCACAGGAAAACCTTCTTTAGATTTACCAAAAATTTTTGGTATTCATTTATTTCTTTCCGGAGTAGTTTGCTTTGGATTCGGAGCTTTTCATGTTACAGGTTTATATGGTCCTGGAATTTGGATTTCTGATCCTTTTGGACTTACTGGAAAAATACAACCTGTAAGCCCAGCTTGGGGAGCTGAAGGCTTTGATCCTTTTGTTCCAGGAGGAATAGCGTCGCATCATGTTGCTGCAGGTCTATTGGGAATCATCGCGGGTCTATTTCATCTCAGTGTTCGTCCTCCTCAACGATTGTATAAAGGATTACGTATGGGAAATATTGAGACCGTTTTATCTAGCAGTATTGCTGCTGTTTTTTTTGCATCTTTTATTGTTGCTGGAACCATGTGGTATGGGTCAGCAACAACCCCAATTGAATTATTTGGTCCGACTCGATATCAATGGGATCAGGGGTACTTTCAACAAGAAATAGATCGACGAGTTCGCGCTGGTTTGAATAAAAATTTAAGTCTGTCCGAAGCTTGGTCTAAAATTCCTGAAAAACTAGCCTTTTACGATTACATTGGAAACAATCCTGCTAAAGGTGGATTATTCCGAGCGGGTGCAATGGACAATGGAGATGGAATAGCTATTGGTTGGTTAGGACACCCCATTTTCAAGGATAAGGACGGAAACGAACTTTTTGTTCGTCGTATGCCTACTTTTTTTGAAACATTTCCAGTAGTTCTAGTGGACAAAGAAGGTGTTGTGAAAGCGGATGTTCCTTTTAGGAGGTCAGAATCCAAATATAGCGTGGAACAGGTCGGCGTAACTGTCGAGTTTTATGGTGGAGAACTTGATGGAGTAAGTTTTAGCGATCCTACTATAGTGAAAAAATATGCGAGACGTGCTCAATTGGGGGAAATTTTTGAATTAGATCGTGCTACTTTAAAATCAGATGGGGTTTTTCGGAGTAGTCCAAGAGGTTGGTTTACTTTTGGACACGCTACTTTTGCTCTTCTTTTCTTCTTTGGACACATTTGGCATGGTTCTAGAACACTATTCCGAGATATTTTTGCTGGTATCGATCCAGAACTAAATGCGCAAGTCGAATTTGGAGCATTCCAAAAATTGGGAGATCCTACCACAAAAAAACAAGTCATATAAAGACTTACGTCTATTACTTATTACTTAGTACGAAAGTTGTAAAGAAAAAAAAAAACGATTGAATCTATGGAAGCATTGGTTTATACATTCCTTTTGGTTTCGACTTTAGGAATTCTATTTTTTGCTATTTTCTTTAGAGAACCGCCCAAAGTTCCGACTAAAGGAGGAAAAGAAAATTAAATAAAACAAACAAAAAAGGGAAGTCCACATGGACTTCCCTTTTTTGTTTTAGTCTTCATGATTGTCAAAGGGGTCTATAAGACCTTCAGAAGGTCGTCCAAAGGATGTATATAGGGCATATCCTGTTAAACTTACGAGCAAGCACGATACAAAGATAGCGACTAAGTTTGCAGTTTCCATTTTTAGGTAACTAATAAAAAGAATTTAGCTAATTATACTATATTAATAAATAAAAACATAGTATACAAAGTTAACAGATTTCAACAAAATATTTGATATGGCTACACAAACCGTGAATGATACTTCCAGAACCAGACCAAGAAAAACTGGGGTAGGGAGTTACTTAAAACCACTTAATCGTGAATATGGTAAAGTCGCCCCCGGATGGGGAACTACTGCCCTTATGGTTGTTGCAATGGTTTTATTTGCAGTATTTTTATCTCTTTTATTGGAGATCTATAATTCGTCTATTTTATTGACCGGAATTCCTGTTAGTTGGGTATAGAACTGGATCTCAAACTTTTTCTAAAAATAACGTAAGAGATATTGATTTTTTTTAGGTTCGTTCTATTTTTGTTTTACGATAGTTTGATCGTGTCATTTTTGAAAAAAATTTACAAAAAAAATGGGTGTGCGACTTGTTACATTCGATATTAATAGTACAGAAGACTAGTCTGTTATCTTTAGATAATCTTTCCTCGTTGGAGGTTAACTTAGAATTTCTAAAGCACGAGTTTTCTTTTTTATTATAGAAAAAAGGTCTGAACTAGGATTTACTGTTGTAATTTTTACTTTGTATCTAAATGAATAACAACAAAGATTTCGACTCTGAAAAAATCCAACAGGACCTTACCCAAAGAACCTTTTGTTAAGTGAATCTTCGGAGTAAAAACAAAATCTGAGGTTTAGAACAATTTTTTAATTCTTTTTCAGGTTTAAACAATCAAAATCCTATTCATTAAACAGAAATTCATAAATTATGAATGGAAGAAAAGATTCTTCAAAAGGCCTTTATTGAGCCTACTTGAAATTTTGGCATTATCTTATATATGTTATAGATAATTACCTCAATTACGGTATTTTTGTTTAAGCTGTACGAAGGGAAAGTTTCATGTACAGTTTTTTGAAGGGGTTAACCTATCTCGATAAAGTATATGACTGGTTTGAAGAGCGTCTAGAGATTCAAGCAATTGCAGATGATATCACTAGTAAATATGTTCCTCCTCATGTTAATATATTTTATTGTCTCGGAGGAATTACATTAACTTGTTTTTTGGTACAGGTGGCCACCGGTTTTGCTATGACTTTCTACTATCGTCCAACAGTTACCGAAGCTTTTGCTTCGGTTCAGTACATAATAAGTGAAGTCAATTTTGGTTGGTTAATTCGATCAATTCATCGATGGTCAGCAAGCATGATGGTTCTCATGATGATTTTGCATGTATTCCGTGTTTATTTAACAGGTGGTTTTAAAAAACCTCGTGAATTAACTTGGGTTACTGGAGTTATTCTAGCTGTACTGACTGTTTCTTTTGGTGTAACTGGTTATTCTTTACCTTGGGACCAAATTGGTTATTGGGCAGTCAAAATTGTAACTGGCGTACCCGAGGCTATTCCTGTAATAGGTTCTTCTTTAGTTGAGTTATTACGTGGAAGTGTTAGCGTGGGTCAATCGACCTTAACTCGGTTCTATAGTTTACATACCTTTATATTACCACTTCTTAGTGCAATATTTATGCTAATGCATTTTCTAATGATTCGTAAACAAGGTATTTCGGGTCCTTTATAAAAATAAAAATAATTTTTTTTTAGGGTATAACATACTTGCCAAGAATATTGCTTGTTTTTTCGAGCTAGATTCTTCGGATTCTTCCTTTTCCTTAAGGATTTCAAATAAAAAGAAAAATTCAATGGAGAAAATGGACTATGGGAGTGTGTGACTTGAATTATTGATTAAGCCTGTCGGATTAAATCTGCCACAGAAAGATCCTGTGTATTCCCCTTATCCCAACGTCTTTCTCAAAGAAAAAGAAAGTTCCTAATCTGGGTAGACTTTTTTTTCTATGATTTGTATAGGCTCCGTGAATTCTAGTCAATTTCTTATTTTCATAGTTATAAAATGCACTCATTTCCTTTGCATTTTAACAGAATAACTATCGGAGTAAAAAAAAGGATCTAAGGAAAAGTAAAGGGAATTTCATTAACAAGTCAATACCTTGTTAAAAAGAAACTTTAGACTTTTTTTGTTTATCAAAAAAATTACAAGGATGAAGATGACCCAGAAAGCGAGTATTTTGTTTCACAATTTATTTCATGCGTACTTGGGTAAAAGCATTTTATAGCATAGAATTCTTTGCTTGTTATTTCTTTAAATTCTTGTTTGAGCCGGATGATTCAAATTGGCATGTCCGGATCTTACGGGGGATAGATCTAGAAAGATAAGATCTACTTATCCCAATAACAAAAAAACCCGATTTAAAAGATCCTGTATTAAGATCGCGATTAGCTAAAGGAATGGGACATAATTATTATGGAGAGCCCGCGTGGCCTAATGATCTTTTATATATTTTTCCGGTAGTTATTTTAGGTACTATTGCGTGTACGATAGGTTTAGCAGTGTTAGAACCATCGATGATTGGTGAACCCGCAAATCCTTTTGCAACTCCTTTAGAAATCTTACCCGAATGGTATTTTTTCCCAGTTTTCCAAATACTTCGTACAGTACCGAATAAATTTTTTGGTGTCCTTTTGATGATCTCTGTACCTGTGGGTTTATTAACAGTACCTTTTTTAGAGAACGTTAATCAATTTCAAAATCCTTTTCGTCGTCCAGTAGCTACAACAGTTTTTCTTATCGGTACTGCCTTATCCCTTTGGTTAGGTATCGGAGCTGCTTTGCCTATTGAAGAGTCGTTAACCTTAGGACTTTTCTAATGTAATTTTTAGTCTATTTTCACTCAAAGTTTTTCATAACAAATTTTTTTTTATTAAAGTGTATAATACACTTTAATAAAAAAAATCTATTTCACGTAACCCTCCCCCCCTATTTTTTTGTTTCTATCTTTAGTAACTAAAGATAGAGGGTTGGGTTTCTTTTGGCTATTTTTTATATTTTGTTCTACGCAAAGCAACGGAATAATTAAGTCAAGTAAACTCCAACAAGCTTCGTAAATGGTTTCTCTAGGAGTTAATCCCCCGTTTGTCCATATCTCGAAAATAAGCATTTCTTGTATGTTATCTGAACTCTTATAAGAATGAATACTAAAATTCACATTTTGAACCGGTAAAGAAACACCATCTATGGGGAAAAATATGTCCTTTGGTTGTTTCATATTTTCTATAGTATACCTTTTCTTTTTTTCAATCTTCAATGTAACATTGAAGGGGATTCGTTTAGTAAGGCTAGCTATATGCTGGGTATCATCAATGATTTGAATAGAAGATGGTAATATGATGTCTTGAGCTGTTACATTCTTAGGTCCAACAGTACAAATAGATGCTTCATGAATTCCGTACAATTCACTTCTAAGTACAATTTGTTTCAAGTTCATTAAAATGTCATGAACTGATTCTTTAATACCTATTATGGAAGAATATTCGTGTAGAATATTTTTTTGAAATCTTGCATACGTAATATATGTTCCTTTGACTTCTTGAAGTAAAGTTTTTCGTATAGCAATAGCTAGTATATTAGCTTGACCTTTCAAAAGCGGAGATATGGAAAAACGACCATAATGAGATCGTTTACTGTCTGTTCTCGATTCCAAGCACTTCCATCGTGGTGAAGATTCTGCAGTTTTTAGTTCATTCCAAATCATATAATGAAAAGTTATACACGTCTTTTGACAGGAGGTCTACATCCATTATGCGGATTGGGTGTTATATCAAGTACTGCACGTATCAGTATTCGACTATGTTGAATGACTCGTAATGCCGCGTCTCGTCCCTTACCACAACCCGTTATCAGGATGGCTGCGCGGTTAATAACTACAGTACGAGTTATGTTTTCTGTTGCTGTTTGAGCAGCGAAAGCTGAACCTTTTTTTGGGCCTTTAAAGCCACATGCACCAGCAGACGACCAAGAAAGCACATGTCCCAAGACATCGGTAACGGTAATAATTGTATTGTTAAAACTTGATTGTATGTGAATGATTCCACGGTCTACTCTACGTATTTCTTTTTTAATACGTCTATTTTTAGATAAATTCCACATAGATTTTGGTTTCATTATTGTACTGCTATACCCTAAAATTTGTTATATATATCTCTAAGCCTATAAAATGCATATTGAAAAAAAAAAAAAGATAAAAAAAATTAACCTTGTTTTTGTTTATGTCTTAGATTTAAACAAACTACATAAATTCGCTTTCCTCTACGAATTAATCGACATTTCGAACAAATTTTCCGAACAGAAGCGCGTAGTTTCATATTATTTGAATTAAATGTGTTTATTCTTTTTTGCTCTTTGAGCTAGAAAAAGTATGGATCATTTTTCTATTTTTTTGCTATCTTATTGTTTTATTGAAAATTGAAACGAAATTCTATTAGCTTTTTCTAAATCGATGAATTATACGCCCTTTAGTCAAATCACAAACATGGAGTTCAATTTTGACTCTATCTCCTACAAGTATTCGTATACTATTTTGTCGAATGTTACCCGAAATATAAGCTAGAACAGTTTTTTTATTGTCCAATAAGACTCTAAAAAATCCAGCGGGATGTGCCTCAATAACTAGCCCTTCAAGTTCAATCATATTTTGTCGTTTTTCCATTTTCATGTTTCTTTTTTGGAAAATATATATCTAGCAAAAATGGGTAGAATCTATTACCATGCATAACACAAGATTTCTCCTCCAATTTTTTTTTGTCGAGCTTCGTGGTCTGTCATGATTCCCTGGGAAGTAGAAAGAATTACAATTCCTATCCCGTTTAAAACTTTTGGTATTTTTCGAAAATTGGAATAAATTCGCTGACCAGGTTTGCTTATACGTTTTAGGGTAATTCTTGTTTCTTTCTTTTTCCTGTATTTGAAAGTAAAAATCAAAAAAGATTTTTTCCCTTCTTTATGCTCTCTAATATTATTTATAAAGCCTTCATTTAAAAGTATTTTCCCGAGTTTTTCATTAATCCTAGTCGCAGGTACTCGAACCGTTCGTTTATTTACTATGTAAGCATTTTTGATTGATGTAGTCAAATTGGTAATAGTATCCATGTTGATCTATTTTTTTAATTCTCTTTATTCTTTTTTTTTTTTTTTTCAAAAAAACATGCTTTTTTTTATAGAGACATTTGTCTAAGTTGCAGTTAACCTGTTCTATGTACTTTGTACATATTAGTCATAACACTTCGGGAGCTAATGAAATTATTTTTGTAAAATTCCAATGTCTCAGTTCGTGCAGAACTGGACCGAAAACTCGAGTTCCCTTTGGATTTCCTTTTTGATCAACGATAATTGCTGCATTCTCATCAGTTTGTATTCTTGTTCCATCATTACGTTGGAATTCTTTAGAAGTACGTATAACTACTGCTCTAATAACTTCAGATTCTTCTATTTTTGCATTAGGAACTGCTTCTTTAATAACAGCGATGATTACATTCCCAATATGCGCATATCTTTGAAAACTTGCTCCTATAATCCTAATGCACATTATTTTTCGTGCTCCACTGTTATCAGCAACGTTTAAATATGTTTGAGGCTGAATCATTTTTCCTCCAAGGAAGTTTGTTAGTGTATCAAATCAAAAAAAGATAAAAGAAGATCTTTTTTTGATTTGGGCAATTTAAATTCTTAAAAATTGAGTGCGTATACGCATCTTGTAAGCTACTATTTGAGCAGCTCTTCGAGCTACAGTTTCAGAAACTTCTCCCATCTCATAAAGTATTCGACCTGGTTTAACAACAGCTACCCAAAAAAGGGTATCACCTTTTCCTGAACCCATGCGAGTGTCAGCGGGTTTCTTTGTAATAGGCTTGTCAGGAAATATACGTATCCATATTTTTATGCCACGTCGAGCAGTACGAGTAATTGTTCTCCGCCCTGCTTCTATTTGTCCAGCTGTAACCCAAGCAGGTTCAAGTGCTTGAATAGCAAACTTACCAAAAGAAATCTGATTACCCCGGTGGCTCTTTCCTTTTATTCTTCCTCTATGTTGTTTGCGGAATTTCGTTTTTTTGGGGTTATAGTCGATGGATTCCGTTATCATAGTTTTTATTCCCTTCGCTAATTCAAAACCGGACATGAAAATTTTTTATCATCCGGCTCCCTGTGATAGTAAAGATTTCCATTCTAAAACAGTTTAGGCCAGTAACTTCTAAATCAATAATATAAAACTTCAACTAAACAATAAGATTCACAGATGAATATAGACTCTTTAGTAGATATTTTTCTTATTTTTTTTGGTTTTATTCATCATCCTATCCTATGATAACAATATATCCACAAGTTTCATCGTTTCTATAGCTTCCAACAAAATATTGCTTAGGTTTACTTTTCTTCTACAGTGGAGCTTAACTTTCATTTTTTTTTTTACAGAATTGGTTGACTTAGTTCCCATCGACTCAAAGCTCTTTTCTTTTTATAAAATGAGGTCGATAACGACTTTTCTGCTTTATTACACTTTCAAGGTAGGCTTATTTATGAACCATACAATACCATAAAAAATAGTATTGATTCTTCGATTTTTTTCGATATTATCTTATTTTGCTTCACGAAAGAATACTTCTTACGTGTAATAAAGTTCAAAAGTAAAAAAAAAGCTTAGTTTTAACGAGTCGCACACTAAGCATAGCATAATTTTTACTAGAAAATGGAAATTCTATTCAATCTTAAATAATTAATTTTTCTATATAATAATTAGTTTTTATAGTAATTACAACAATTACAACAATTATTGTTCTTTCATGAAGATCCAAAGTTGAATTCCTAATGCCCCGTGGATTGTGCGAACTGTAAAAGAGGAATAATCCATTTCAGCTCGGAGTGTTTGTAAAGTAACTCTGCCTAATTTGATTTTTGTCTTACGAGTTCTTTCTCGTCCGCCAAGACGTCCTGCAATTCGTATACGAATCCCTTCTATTTCGTCTTTTTTGGCTAGTTCAACAGCTTTTTGTAATATTTTTTTTACAGCCACTCTCTTTTCTAGTTGCAAAGCGATATATTCAGCAAGTATATTAGTTTTTTGATAAGGTTTGGCTAATATTTCTGCATTTATGTTAAGCTTTTGATCACGCAAATAAAGAGTACGTTTTATATCGTTTTTTACTCGTGTAATTTCATTTTTTTCATTTTTGAAAAAAATGGGAAATCCTATATAGATTATTATATTGATTAAATCAATCTTTCTCTGAATTTCTATTCGTCCAATTCCTAGATAAGATTTTCTCTGATGTCTTTGGAAAAAAAATTCGATGCATTTATGTATTTTTATATCTTCTCGAAGAGTTCTTGTATACTCTCTCTTCTGTGCGAACCAAACAGAATTATGATTTTGAGTTAGACCAAGTCTAAAACCCATTGGATTTACTTTATGTCCCATATTGTGATATTTTCCTTTTCAGATTCTCTGAAATTTCAAATTCAATTAGATTTGATAGTTCTTTCAAAACAATAGTTATATGACAAGTTTTTTTTTTTATACGAAAGGAACGTCCCTTAGCTCTAATTTGATATTTCTTTGAAACAGTACCCTCGTTTACTTCGGCTCTACTAATGAATAAAAATTTTTCTTTAAGTCCCAAATTATTTTTAGCATTTGCTCCTGCAGAACAAAGTAGTTGGAATATGGGATAACAAGCTCTATACGGCATTAATTTCAATAGAGTATATGCTTGTGCATAAGAACAACCACGAATTTGATCGATTACTCGACGCATTTTCTGCGTAGACATTTTTAAATTTTTGGCTAAAACGCGTACTTCGGTATTCCTCTTATTTTTAGATATTTTCATATTCACTTTCTTGAAATTTAACGACTAGATTTCTTGTCTTTTTTAGATTTCTTATCGTCTTTGCCTGGATGTTCCGGGCAAAGACGAGTAGGTACAAAATCTCCTAATTTATGGTAAAGCATATTATTTGTTATATAAATAGGTATATGCTCTTTACCATTATGAATAGCAATAGTATAACCGATCATTTTGGGTACAACCGTAGACGCGCGAGACCAAGTTAATAGTATTTTCTTTTTTTTTATATTTGTGTCTAGTTTTTCTATTTTTTTGAATAAGTGATCAGCAATAAAAACTTTTTTTTTTGAGTGTGTAGCCGCAAAAACTTGTTTTAAACTTTTTTTTTTTCTTGAATATTTCATAGGCAATTAATTTTTTTATTCTAACTTAGTTTGACGACGAAGAATGAAAGTATCACTATACCGAACCATTTTTCGGGTTTTTTTACCGAGCGTACAATGACCCCAAGGAGTTATGGGGGTTTTTCTTCCTATGGGACTTTTTCCTTCACCACCTCCATGTGGATGGTCTACAGCATTCATGACTATTCCTCGTACTTCTGATCGTTTACCTATCCACCGTTTTGATCCAGCTTTACTAAAAATTTTGTTATTCGAGCGGATATTACCCACTTGTCCAACCGTGGCTGAACAGTTGTAAGGTATTAAACGAAGTTCTCCTGAAGGCAACTTTAATACCGCGGATTGACCTTCTTTTGCGATCAATTTGGCTATAGTACCCGCGGCTCGAGCCACTTGTCCTCCTTTACCCTGCGTTGTTTCTATATTATGTATAGTTGTACCCACAGGGATATTGGTTGAAATAGATTTTATTTTGATTCAAAATAAAAAAAGAATCCTTTCCCAAACTGTACAAGCCTCTCTCGGGGCATACAGCTTTCTGGATGTTATTTACATCCTAGGTGTTTATCCATCATCTGGCTTCTGTTCATCATGTAGCATTCAGATTGAATGACTTTATTAAATCACGTTCTCAATAACATAGGAGGCGTTTTTTTTTTGGAAATATTTATTTCATTGTACAACTTTGAATTTGCCTCTGACCTTCAAATCAAAGATGAATAAAATAATCTTTGGAACAAGAGTTTGCCTTCTCCACTGTTATGCTTTATCAAAAATTCTCCATATTATCTAGAATGAAAAATTTATTATTATTATTTTTTTTTTATCACTTGCTATATTTTTTTCTCAGTTTCCCTTTGAAAATTAAGTCAAATTTAGATTATTAATGATAATTTAGTAGGTTCGGGGCCTAACCGGTCTTTCCGATTACGTAAATTCATAATTCAAACCGCACTCAAAGGTAGGGCATTCCCTATTAAAATAGAAGCTTTTGGACCAGATAAAATAGTATCTCCAATTATGATTCCTCTAGGGGACAAAATATAGGACTTTTTCCCATTCTTGTAACATATCAAACTGATATGCGCATTTCGATTAGGATCATACTCTATGGTTACAATTTTTCCATAGATGTCTTTCTCTTTTCTTCGAAAATCAATTTGCCTGTAAAGACGTTTATGGCCTCCTCCTCTATGACGTACTGTAATAATACCTTTTTGATTTCGACCCTTGCAACGATGATGTTTCCCAGAAGTTATAAATTTTTCCGGACTACTCTGAGCAAAATGTATTATGTTTTTGTATGAAATGTTCATTATATGATTGATTTTTGTATTTTAGGTTTAAATATGGAATAGAATCACAATCACAAATTTGGTAACTTCTAGTTTAATAAGGGAAACCACAGAGAGTGAGTCTGCTAATGCAGGTTACAAATTTGGTCAGGAAGAAGAAACTTATAATATTGTCGCGGCTCACGGTTATTTTGGTCGATTGATTTTCCAATATGCTAGTTTTAATAATTCTCGTTCTTTACATTTCTTCTTAGCGGCTTGGCCCGTAGTAGGTATCTGGTTTACTGCTTTGGGTATTAGTACTATGGCGTTCAACTTGAATGGATTCAATTTCAATCAATCTGTAGTTGACAGTCAAGGTCGTGTTATTAATACTTGGGCTGATATAATTAATCGTGCTAATCTTGGTATGGAAGTTATGCATGAGCGCAATGCTCACAATTTTCCTCTTGATTTGGCATCAATGGAATTCAATTCTATAGATGGTTAATTAGATAGAATTCTAGGTATTCCTTTCATCGTACCAAACCTCTAAAGGAGGTTTGGTACCTTATCTGTCTTTGTTCATATCCACATTATAAGATATCGAGTTTTTTACTGTTGTATTTGAGGATATATAAGGAATTTGAATTAGATATGTGCATCCAGCAGGAATTGAACCCGCGAGTTCGCCAATTATGAGTTGGGCGCTTTAACCATTCAGCCATGGATGCTGGAGAAAAGTTCATCCGGAATAATCAATTCATTCGATAATATGAGTGAGTATCGACTTAGGGTAGCCAAGTACTCATATCCCAATCATGCCAAACATAGAAAATGCAACGGAAAAACTTGTGGGAGTGAGTACCGATCTTGCAACACTTGGATTTCCTGTTGGATTCCCTGGAATAAGTCGCCCACATTCCGTAGGATGAACAGAAAACAACTCTTTTCTTGAAAGTAATGTTGATTAGATAGATTTTATGGGCGGACGTAGCCAAGTGGCTCAAGGCAGTGGATTGTGAATCCACCACGCGCGGGTTCAATCCCCGTCGTTCGCCCGGGCCATAATCTTTTATTTGGTTGTTTGCGATTTTTCGATCGTTGACGCAAGTTCGATGAAGTGCGAAGGTTTTTATTTTCTTTTATGTCTTTTCATCCATCACAAAGATCATTCTACCTTTTCCAGAAAACCAAAAACTAGTCAAAAAACCTTTCGAAAAAATCCAATGGTTTATTATATGGAATTGAGAGGGATCTATCCATATTTCACGTAATAAAATATAGAATTGTAAAAGAGGGCAAAAACCAATGATACAAGAACAAAAAAGCAGACTCTGGATCTCGGAAGAAAGGACCTCGGGAAAATGTCCAAGAGAGTCCGGAATTAAACAACCCATATCAAGCCTCTTGACCTGGTGGTTAAACTTTTTCAAACAAATACAAAGCTCTTCATTCGATCCATGGACTGAATTGATTTTGGTGAGGTTTTTTACTCAAATTTTGTCCCATCGAGAACGTCTTATTAAGTTCTTTGACTTTCGGATTCTCAGTACGTTACTTTTACGGGATCTACGTAGTTGTAGTTCCAAAAGCAAAGTTGTAGTATTACTTACATTACCAGTCCTTATATATAACCTAAAAAAGAAAAGTCTGATTGAAAGAAACAAATACTATTCGATCAATCTATTTGATCCTATATATAACTCCATGGAAATTCGAAATGAAACATCATCGGAAGCCAATTTCACTAGAAATTTGTGGATCTTTTCGCATCTTTTTTTGTTTTTTCCAAAATCTAGCCAATTGGAAAAATTTTCAAATGGGTATGACGCGTGTCCAGGAAATTTTCCAATGTCTTGGCCGAAAGAAGTATTGAAAGAAACCAAAAGGTCGTCTATAAAAGAGAATTCATTTTCAAAAGAAACAAAAAAATTCATTGAGAATTGGACAAAAACAATTCGTTATTCTGTTTTTGACATATTGTCAATAGATGAATATATGGTTTCTCGTACCACTAAAGAGCCCGTGGAAAATTTCCAATGTTGGAAAAGACAACAAAATGTTTTTCAATATTTGAGAAGATTAGAAAGGAAAAGGAGAGCGGATTTCTGGAATATCAAAACGAAATTTCCAAATCCGAAATTGGCTATTTCATCAGATCCTGGATGTACTACGATTAGACAAAATCAGAGGGATATAAACCAATTCCTTTGTAGTCGAGTTAGAAACAGTTCGTCTTGGAATCTCTTTTTTTCTTCATTCTGCAAAGAGCGCCTATTCCATTTTTGTCGATTGAAACCAATCGTCCTAAAAAGAACAGATCGATTCACTCTATTACTGACTAATCCTAATCAGGTTTCTGCTAATAATACATTTGCCTTCGCTCAGAGTCTATTCTATGAACTTCACAAGAACAGATTAGGGAATCAGATTTTCGACCACAGAAAAAAATGGAAGAATCCATGGTTCAATATGACTGAGAAAGAGAATGATTCTTTCGATCGAATAATCAACCAAACCGTATCGATTTTCCCCGTAGGGGAAAATACATTCCATTTAATGAACACGCGCACTCAGGCTTGGGTATTTCCAATAGATGACATTCTTTCAAATTGGAATAATGGAATGAAAAATACAATGAACCAGCATTCATTAAATTGGAGAAAAGGTCAGAAAGAATGGTTAGATTGTTTGATTCTTAGAACTTCGAAATATATCAATCAGAAATTGCATGTATACAAATGGTCCGATCAATTCGAATACTTACAAAAGTATTCGAACCATCTTGTTTGTTTCGATCCAAAGGAATTATGTATTAAAGAAATATTTCTTAAGATTGCTTTGATTCTGTTTTACGCTCCGGAAGAGACGGAAATGAAGAACTTATGGAACAACATCGATATTTCCATAGACATTTCTCCTTATATTGATAAACTCATTTCGGATTTGATTATTTTCCTTTCTCAGTGCGGCCCTGAGGACAAAGTAGTCTATCCGTGGTGGTTTAGAGAATTTCTTGTTCGAATCGTTAAACCCAAAATCCAGTGGTTGGATAACCAGACAAAAGTCTCAAAGATCGATGAAGGAACAATAGCAAAAATTGCTTGGAATGAGCCATGGATTATGGACATTTTTGATAATGAAAGCAATTCGTTGTATAACACGGATTTTTCGACGATATATCGAGACAATTGGGTGAATCCTGTAAAACTATCGAATCAAAGTTCATTGAGAGCTGCTTTTGACAAAGCGAATACACTTCAAATTTTGGATTATTTACGTCATCCTCGGTCCAATTATAAGAAAAGATTACCTTCTTATATAGAAGAAAGAATTCAAAAGAATCTTACATATGTACAATTATTCCATTTCCATCTTTTGCCCATCTGCAACAATATGTTTTCTTTGTCGCTTGATGAAATAATACCTGTTCAATCGGAGAAAGAGGCTGTTTCACTCATAGAGTCCCAAGTATCCGACATATTTTTACCTAAGTATTTACAACGAAGTAGTGACAAAACATATGTATTAATCTATGAATTGTACGAGTTATTAACTCGATGGAATCCTTTTGTTCATGACAACAGAGCCTCGATCGAAGAGATTTGTACAACGCCTTTACCAAGATTCCAAGTAGTCAATTTGGAAAATTTCCATAGATCTTATTTTGATTTTGAAGAAAAAAATCTTGATCAGTCTCCGAAAAATTTCAGTTCAAACACGAGTTTGATTCAAACTCAATCCTATAAAGATGATTTCCTATCGGAAATCTTTCCGAATAAGAACCAGGAAATATTTCATCAGATTCCAGACATGTTTACCAAGTCTAGTTCAACAGAGAGTTTCCAAAACATAGCGGAAAACAAAGCTCTAGATAAGCTTTGTTTTTCATGGAAAGAGAAACGAAAGATTTTCTCATGCCGTTCACCACATTGTTTTCATGAACTCGTTAATAAACAAGAGATATATAAGATTGATACTCATTTTTCCAAATGGAATTTGCTTCAAATGTATATGCCATGGTTTTTTACTTCTATATGGTGGAAATACTTTGGGGATACACTTTTTGATACTTTTCCGTATATATTGCTATATAGCTGTGACCAAATAGTATCTATTTGGCAAGATATTAGGCATAGATCGAAGAATATCTTGCGGGCACTTTCTCATGAAGTATGGTTCATTCTACAATCCAAAATACAACGGAATTGGAGAAGGATTCGACTTCATCCGCCTCTGAATGAGTTGGTTCCTTGGTTAGTTTCTCACGGGGAGCTCGTGATCGAAGAACTCATCAAGAAAAAGTCGATATGGAAACTCTTGCGATTAGCAAGGAAGGACGGGGAGTCTTGGATCATTCTCTTGTGGTTCGTCCTTGTGTTTTTCTTTTTTCCGTATTTTTTCGTTGTTTTCTTCAACTGGATTTCTTTACTGATACAGTTGAATTTTCTCGAGTTCGGACTACATTCGGATCCAGCTTTGCTACGACAATGGTGGATGGAAATAAAAAGATATAGCGAGTACCCGAAGGATTCTTTGGAAAAACCGGATTGGGTAGAACCAATCGATTCGGTAATACTGGATTTAGTCAAACCAATCTTCGAAAGAAGTACTTGTGTTGTTCCTTATTTGGCTGCTATTGATACTTCTAATAGCTTTGAGTACCCGGAGGAAATAAGGGATTGGACAAAACAAATCTTCGGTTCTACTAGTGATGATGATTCTGTTTTTTCTAAATCTAATAATTATGATTTTTCTCATTTTACTATTTTGGCTAAGAAGGATGAACCAATTTGGACGCAGTTGGATGCACATAAATATGAAGAGGGGTTTACTTTTTGGTTCGCCTTTAGAATTCTAAATCAAATTGTTTGCTTTTTGTCAAACCTCCGGGAATGGTATTGGTTGATGAGGCTTAGAATGACTTATTTTTTCATACTAATAAGTCACAAGAAGAATCCGCGTGCATTCGATCGATCCGTGACAATATTCGACTTCGTAATCGCAAAGCCCAGTGGTGGAAACTCGAAAATTCCATCTTTTTTTTCATCAAGATTATCATCAGATGATTATAATAATAATAAAAAAGAGAAGAAGAAAGATACAATTGATCTACTTCTGCTTCTAAGAACAGAAAAAGAACTCTCTCAAAATTCTCAATTTGAATCGAATTTTACCTACAGGCATTCTATCTTCGAAGGTTATCAAACCACGGAAGAGCCGGGGTTTATGTACTTACGATATTTATCTGACATTTCGCAAAAAAATATAATGAATTACAGGTTTGATCGTTTAGCAGAAAAATGGGTCTTCTTCGCTTTTTATCAGAAGATTGCCAAATCTAACCAAAACCTATTTTCTAAAGCTAGAAAAACTCCTCCTTTATTATTAGGACCATCCCTTTCCAAGGGGATTTTACTGATAGGTCCTGAGGAAACTGGTCGATCCTATTTGGTCCAAAGTCTAGCAGCAGACTTTTATATTCCTTTAATAAAAATCAATCTGGAATGGTTCTTTGGGAAAACTTTCTCTCAATTCCATCGGACTTTGACAATGGCAGAAATAATGTCTCCTTGCATAATATGGATCCCAAACATTCATGTATTGGAACGGAATACTCGCACTTCTATCATCAAGATGGATATCATCATCAAGAAGAAGGCGTTGCTTCATCGCTTATTGGACCATATGGATAGCTGTGATGAGAACAGTTTTACTAGTAGAAGAAATATTGTTTTTATTGCTTCGACGCATATTCCTAGAAAAGTCGATCCAAATCTAATGACTCCAAATCGATTGGGTCAATTCATCAATATTCGGATGCTTCTTGTATCCCAACGAGAAAAAGAATTTTCTATTCTTTTACGTAGGAAAAGATTTTTTTTGAACAAAGAATTGTTCTACCTCGATGATTTTGGATCTAGAACCATAGGTTATAAGGCACGAGACCTGGCAGGACTTGTCAATGAAACCGTAGCAATTAGTTGTTTGCGAAAAAAATACGTTATAGACACGAATACAATTCGATTGTCTCTTTATAGGCAAACTTGGGGTTTACGATCTATAAATCAGGGTGTTGTATCCGTTCTAAAACATCATGAAAGACTTCCCTATAAGATAGGAAAGGCTATTCTACAAACTACACTTAGAACGAAATTTTCTCCTGTACCTATGGCAAAAGATTTTTGGAAAAAAAAATTTTATTATTTGTCTAAATGGTATTTAGAACCTTCGATTGCCGAAACAACTATCAAGGAATTCACTATACTCCCTCCTATTTTGGGTTGCTTGGCCGGATCAGCTGCTCGGGATTCTTGGTTGCTGATATCGGAACCAAATCAAGAGAATTGGACTCCTCTCGATAGACTCGTTGAACATGATTTCCATCTAGCTTCTAGTCTTTTAGAAAGTCTTCTGGTGGAGTTTCCGTGGTTAGGAATATATCGAGGTAAGTCTGATAAGAATCAAATCCCACCATTCGATCCTCTGCGCAAAACGAAAAATCATCAGTATACGATGCGAACAGGGTTTTCGTCTCTAGTTCATGAAATAGGTCTAGATGCTCAACTCCAAAAGGATGAAGAATTCGATGAATCATTGGTTTCGTCTCCTAGGATCTGGCGTCTTAGTTTTCTTCGCAGTAATCGATTTGATCGGATAAAAACATTCAATGAATTGGGATTGCCGGAGCAAGTCAGATTGTTTCAAGAAAGGCGGATTTTCGTTCAAAAGTTTGAAAATCATCTTCGTATGCTCCAGTATAAGTCTAAGAAGTTCAACTTAGAAAAAAGGGGGGTTACGACGGAGTATAGGAAGTATCGGGAAGAGATCAAAAAACTACGGTTGGATTTGGAAAATCTATCATTTCAAGAGTTTTTGGAACCGTTCAGAAGTCAATCTGGATATCCAATGCAATATCCATTGCAATATCAATCAATGCAATGTCAATCTTCTAATAAACCAGTGCTTTTTCGTGGAAGACGGTTTGTTTGGGACTCCTTTCTAATCCAAGAGGATCCGGACGTTTTGTTTTCAGACGAAGAAGTGTTTTCCAATGAAGAACTGATGCAAAGGCTTTATACCAGTGGAGCTTATGCCTGTTTAATAAGAATAGATCAAACCAAAAAACCACCACTTTTCCATTCAAAAAGGCTTTTTCGTAGATTTACTGTGATGACCAACCGGAACCTTTCTATTCCTTGTTTAGAAGAATTAGAAGAAAAAACAAAAAGAAAAAAGAAGAAACGAGATGTTCTCGTTTCTCAACAGAAGGAACCCCATATCGAGGCTTTGCAACGCATTCAAGGAAAGGGTATGAAATCGCAAATTCTACACGTACACATGGACAGTCCTTTAGCTCTGTATCACCGCTGGTTGATTGAAAATCCGCGGGGCCAAAGTGACCGCTGG